AAAAGGTTGTGTGTGTGTGTCACCAATCGAGAGCGCCCTTGGTCCACTCATACACAAACCCGACTGTAAGCACACCCAAAAACACCATCATCACATAAAATCCAAAGATTCCTGTGTGACTCAAGGAAAGAGCCCATGGGAAGAGAAAGGAAACTTCCAAATCAAAAATGATAAAAAGAATAGCCACAAGATAAAACTTAATATCAAATCGACCTCGGGCATCGTCAAAAGGCTCAAACCCACACTCGTACGCAGCCTCAGTATCAATATCTGCTCGTCGGGGTTGCCCAACAAGAAGAGAAGCCGCAAGAATTGCAAGTGCAAGAACAGCTGCAATCAAAAGAAGAACAAAGACAGAACCAAAATCCATACAAAAGACAAAAAAAAGGAAACAAGAGAGGAAAAAGGCTCCTTCTTCACTACGTTCGAAAAGAACCTCTTCGCAATAAATTGATCAAGAATAACCTCATCACTACGTTCAAGAAGAAGCTCTTTATGAGAGTTCCGAATCTAAAGCTTAGAGATTATCGAGCTCTTAAAGAGGGCCTCTTCGTGAGAGTTCACTCGAGCAGGGCCTCGTCTTCTTCGATCTAAGAGTAGGTGCTAACGGACTCGAACCGCTGACAGTATCCTTGTAAGGGACACACTCTACCAACTGAGCTAAGCACCCTCATCGCAATAACTTGCTCAAGAATATCCTCTTCGTGAAGAATTCACTCGAGAAAAACCTCATCACTATGTTCGAGAGTACCCTCTTCGCAAAAATTTGCTCGAGAATATCCTCCTCATTCCATGAGAAGAATACTTTTCCTGAAGAGTTGACTTGAGGAAGCCCTCACCGAGGATCGAACTCGGGCCCTCACCCTTACCATGGGTGCGCTCTACCACTGAGCCATAAGGGCAATATTCTCCCCTTTAGAGATCTGCAAGGAGTTCCTAAAAAGACCTTCTTCCCTTCACTCGAGCTCCTAAAGAGGCTTCACTCGAAGGTCGTGATGAGGTTCTTCTCGAACCTAGTGATGAGGTTCTCTTTATGAGAAGATTGGAGATAACCGGATTCGAACCGATGGCTTTTTGCGTGCAAAGCAAACACTCTACCAACTGAGTTATATCCCCGAGCCCATACGTTAGAGGCTCCTCTCGAGCAAATCTTTGCGAAGAGGGTCTTCTCGAGCAAGTTCTTGCGAAGAGGAGGAAGAGCCTAAAAACCGGACAAAAGCGTGGCTGAGTATCGGAAAAGATGGGATTCGAACCCATGATACCGAAAAGTCGGTATACTGATTTAGCAAACCAGCGCTATCGTCCACTCAGCCACTTTTCCAAACAGAGTTTTCTCATGAGCTCTGAAGGTCTTCACTGCGAAGAGGTCCTTCTCGAACGTAGTGAAGAAGGGCCTTCAGAAAGTTTTCCAAGGTGATGCGTAGTCAAAGACCCGGTATTCCTGAGCAAGTTCAACTGGTGTGCTTACAACTTGTTGAAGATCTTCGTCATACCGAACTTCAGTAAATCCAGAAAGCGGGTAATCTTTCCGCAAAGGGTGACCTTCAAACCCATAATCAGTGAGAAGACGATAGAGATTTGGATGATTCAAAGTATGAATTCCAAACATATCCCAATTTTCACACTCAGACCATTGAGCACTTGGATAGAGATCAACCACACTTGGAATAGACTCATGATCATACACAAGACAGATGACTTGAAGACGATGTTCCAAAGTGTAAGAAAGAAGTTGATACACGACTCCAAACCGAAGTTCTGCAGTTGGTCGATCAACGACGTTCATTGCGGTGAGTGTTGTATATTGAAGACTTTCCTCATCTCGAAGATATCGAAGAACTTGTCGAAGGTTTTTTGGCCGGACATGTACCTGAAGGTGAGTGTCTTGAAGTACCATCCCTTCTACCGCAGTCGGAAGGGCATAAGCAAGAGTAAGGCCCGGTCCAGACCCAAGTTCTTGGGCCGCCTTAGGGGAAAGCTTTGAAAGAAGTCGCTCAAATCCAGCGACTGGGGTTTGGACAGAAGATGCCATAAAAAGAAAATTTTCGTCAGAAATCTGAGAAAGAAAAAGGAAAAAGGTCTACTTTTAGAACCGAGTCTACAAAGAAAGAAAGGTATTCTCTCTTTATGCCTTTTGAAGGAAGAGGCTTTTCTCGAGTGAATTCTTCACGAAGAGGCAGAAAAGAAGACCTAAAAAGACCAATACAAAATCTGAGAGAGAGTCTTTGGAACTCTCCAAAAAGGCGGTAATCTTTGTATGTTTCTCGCGAAGAGAAAAAACTTTCACTAAGAACTTTTTCTCGAACCTAGTGACGAGGGTTTTCTCGAGCAAGTTATTGCGATGAGGCCGTGGGCGGATTCGAACCGCCGTTAAGAGCTTTGCAGGCTCCTGTCTTGCCCCTGGACCACACGACCACTCGTGGGCGGATAGCGGGAATCGAACCCGCGCTTTCTATACCACAAACAGACGCTCTAACCACTGAGCTATACCCACCAAAAATGCACAAGAATTGTATGGCTCCATAAGCCCGGTTAATCAGTGCCTATGCTTTTTTGAAGTATCCACTCTATTTTTGGCATTTTTGAGAAAACATTTGTCTCTATTCTTGAGAACTCTCTTGCTTCCACCCTAAAGCTTAAAGCTTAGAGCGTAGGCTTACGAGCTTCTAAAGAAGACTTTAGGGTGGAACAAGGTGATCACCCCGACCGCCTTCTAGGAAGAGAATCTTTCTTCCTTTTAGTCGAGGCTCCTCTCGAGCAAATCTTTGCGAAGAGGATATTCTCGAGTGAATTCTTCACGAGGATAATATCCTCATCACTAGGTTCGAGAAAAACCTCTTCGTACAAATGTACTCGAGAAGAACCTCATCACTACGTTCGAGTGAATCCTCTTTAAGAGCGCGTGATTCTGGAGTATAGCCAAGTGGTAAGGCATCGGTTTTTGGTACCGACATGCGAAGGTTCGATCCCTTCTACTCCAGTGTCTTTTTCAAAGGAGAAAGGATAGTGTACGTATCCTCTCTCTTTTCTTCTTCTTTCTATGCCTTCGCTTCGTCAACTTCTTCGAACAGCTTCTCGCCTTCGAACCCAAAAAAAATCTAAAGTTCCAGCTTTTGAGGGATCTCCCTTTCGAAAAGGGATCTGCCTCCGGGTCTATGTCATCAAGCCAAAAAAACCGAATTCCGCCCAACGAAAAATTACGAAAGTGAAACTAAGTACAGGACGAACTATCCTTGCGTATATTCCAGGAATTTTTCACACTCTTCAAGAACATTCCCATGTTTTGGTTCGGGGAGGTCGAGTGAAAGATCTCCCTGGGGTGAATTACCATTGTGTTCGAGCAAAACAAGACTTTCTTCCAGTTTTTGAACGCCGAAAAGGCCGATCAAAGTATGGATGCCCTCATCCAAAGAATTACCGAGGATGAGGTCTTTCTTCTCATGGAATAAGAAGGTTCTTCTCGATTACATTCGTACGAAGAGGTTCTTCTCGCGCAAGCTATTGCGAAGAGGAGAAAGAAGATAGGAAAATTTGAAGCAAGATTCAGCCTTTCTCTTGCAATTGTTTTCAAGCGATGTCGTCTCCCTGTGTCCTCGTGCTGCAGAAGGTGCGAAGGGTTCGGCTGTTCGCCGATTAATACAGGACGCGGATGGGTTTAGAACGTCGTAAGACAGTTTGGTTTCTACCTACCGTGAGGGTAAAGCCTTGATCTTTTGGATCAAGAGGTATATGTGAGAAGCCCCCACTCTAGTACGAGAGGACCGAGTGGGACGGACCTCTGGTGTGTCTGTTGTCGTCCCACGGCAGCGCAGAGAAGCTACGTCCGGAGAGGAGAAGGGCTGAGCGCGTCTGAAGCCCGAAACCAGCTTTCACACGACATATCAACGCTGGCGGAAGACCACCGCAGGATAGGCGAACCGTGTCCCTCGGGTACACCGAGAAGCGTGTTCGTACTAAGCAAGCTCTCTACGAGTTTTTAACCCTAAGCAAAAAATACTGCTTCTTACTAGAAAATGGGTTCTTCCACTTTCTTTTCCCAGGAGAAAAACTTCCGTCCTCCCTTTTGTCTTTGAAACGGTTGAGTGTTCACTCTTTTTCTGTGAAAAGAAGTTTTTTGTTTCTTCAGAGGAAGTTTATCTTTTCACATAGTGAGGAAGCTTGCCTTCTCAAGCAGTGAAGAAGTTTCTAAGTCCCTGAAAATAAATCCTGGGAATTTTTCCCATAGTTTTTTGTGTATGTCAACTTTTGTCAACCGAGCAGGCGCACGCCAGGCATCGACCGCACCAACTTCAATGGCCCCTCTATGGGCTTCGACTTCTCAGGAAGAAACCCAAGCCTTTGGAAAAGGAAACTTCGGACCAATCACCGAAGGACACCGGCCCGCGCCCTTTATGCGCCGATCAGCTTTGATCACTCAGCCCGCTTTGAGTGTGGTCAACGATCACGTAAGTGATTATCCAACCCCCTCAAACCTTACGTACATGTGGGGATTCGGATCTCTCGCAGGAATTTGTCTTGGGATTCAAATTGCAAGTGGAATCTTCCTTGCAATGCACTATACTCCTCACGTCGACCTTGCCTTCTCAAGTGTGGAACACATTATGCGAGATGTCGAGGGAGGATGGTTCCTTCGATACCTTCACGCAAACGGAGCAGGAATGTTCTTCATCGTGGTCTATATTCACGTTCTTCGAGGATTGTACTACGGGTCCTACACAAGCCCACGGGAGCTTGTATGGGTTCTTGGAGTTGTTCTCCTTCTTTTGATGATTCTTACAGCCTTTATTGGATATGTTCTTCCTTGGGGACAGATGTCTCTCTGGGGAGCAACCGTTATTACAAGTCTTGCATCTGTTATTCCTGTTGTTGGAAATGATGTCGTTGTTTGGCTTTGGGGAGGATTCAGCGTGGATAACGCAACTTTGAACCGATTCTTTAGTCTACACTATCTTCTTCCCTTTGTGATTGCCGGACTTTCTATCCTTCACATTGCAGCCCTTCACCAATACGGGTCAAACAACCCTGTTGGGGTCCCTTCACACACAGATAAGCACCCGCTCTATCCGCTCTTTTACGTGAAGGATCTTGTGGCATGGTTGATTTTCGCAATCATCTTCTCGTGTTTTGTTCACTATGCACCCAACTATCTGGGGCACGCGGATAACTACATTCCAGCCAACCCTTTGAGCACCCCTGCACACATTGTACCGGAATTCTATGTGCTTCCTTTCTACGCAGTTCTTCGATCAATTCCAGACAAACTTCTTGGAGTTGTGGCAATGATTGCAACCTTTGTATGTCTTGGATTGATGCCTTGGCTTCATACTGCTTCAGTTCGATCGAATGCCTTCCGACCATTGGCGGCAATGGCCTATTGGAGCTTTGTAGCAACCGCTCTTCTTCTTGGATGGATTGGTGCAATGCCTGTTGAATCTCCTTATCTTGAGATTGGACAGATTTTGACCTTCTATTTCTTCTTCTACTTCCTTGTACTCACTCCAGTACTTGGACGGCTTGAGAACCTTCTTCTTCGATGGAAAATTCAAGAATGAACCAACACTAGGTTTAAAGTATTTTTTATTATGAAACAGAACACAAGTACAAGTACGAGCATTTTGCAGATGCACTAGGTCTTCTTCCCAAGGATCTTCTTGAGAAGAACCTCTTCGTAACAAGTTACTCGAGAAGAACCTGTTCGCAAGGATTTGCTTGAGAAGAATCTCTTCGCAAAAATTTGCTTGAGGATCACCTATAGATACCGTTCGTCTTTGAGTCGACGACCGTTCTTCTGTTCCCAGAAGAAAGACTCTCTCTTCTTCCACTTGGAAGGAAGGCGTTGAGTCGTTGAGGAAATGTATTTTCTCACTTTATGAGGAAGTTTATCTTCTTACGTAGTAAGGAAGTTTATCTTCTTATGGAGTAAGGAAGTTTCTTTCCTGCGGGGTTTCCTCAATGAAAGTTCCCGCATTCTGCCTTCGTTAAAAAGAAAAAACTAGAGGAAGTTTATCTTCTCACACAGTGAGGAAGTTTACCTTCTCACGCAGTGAGGAAGACCTCTGAATTCTTTTTACCCCGATATTCAAGGTGCCAAACACTTCCGTCGATTCGAGCTCTCGGGAAGTATAAGCCTGTTATCCCCGGGGTACCTTTGATCCGTTGAGCGAAGCCCCTTCCACAAGGAAACTCCGGTTCAGTATGATCGACTTTCGTCTCTGCTCGATGTGCCCATCTTACAGTCAAGCAGGCATAGGGCATTCTCCCCACTCGCCCGGTTGCCGTCCGGGGTGAGCCTACCTTGCATACACCTCCGTTACTTTTTGGGAGGCGACCGCCCCAGTCAAACTCTCCACCATGCACTGTCCACAGGGTGAGAGCGCCGGTGTGTGTGGGTAGTCTCTCACTGACGCGTGTCCGCTAGGCCGAAACCTATGGATACCGCTCCTACCTAGTCTGCGCACACAAGTCCCGACGCCCAATGCAGGGCTTGAGTAAAGGTCCACGGGGTCTTCTCGCCTTACCGTGAGTACCCCGCATCTTCACGGGGACTTCAATTTCACCGAGTCCATGGTTGAGACAGCTGGCCGGTGGTGACGTGATTCATGCGGGTCGCTACTTATGCGACAAGGAATTTCGCTCGAAATACGTTGGACGCGCTCGTCCATGTGAAGTCTCGATAGTTTTTCCACCGAAAAACTATCCACCAAATCAAGGGGCCCTTTGAATTCCATAAAGGCGGTCTTTCCATACCCAGTTCTATAAAGTGACAGTATGCCCCCCTTCCCGAATACATGTATAAAAAATTAGTATAAGTCTAGGAGAATAGAAAAAAAGTTTTTCCTCACTCCGTGAGAAGGCAAGCTTCCTTTTTCTCTTTCCACTTGGAAGGAAATACAAGGTATACGAGAAACAAAAGAATCACAACAGTTGAGAAGGTATCATAGTATTCTCCCGCCCCCCATGATGAGGTCATAGGTTGACGAAACAAAATTACCTTTTGACCTTTAGGTTTAAGAAAGTAATCTTTTGTACGGGGTGAGAAGGTAAACTTCCTCTTGGTTGTCTTTTTCTTTGATGAGGCTTTTCTCGAGCAAACTCTTGCGATGAGGCTACTCTCGAAGGTCGTGATGAGGTTATTCTCGAGCAAGCTAGTGCGAAGAGGCTACTCTCGAACGGAGTGATGAGGCTTTCAAATTATTAGGTACTATAAAATTTTGCCGTCTTTCGTTGGCACCCAAAAGGGATCTATGAACTAGAATTTTTGGTCTATTTTTTTGCTTGAAAAAAGACTTTGAAAAGTGCTTTTTGATGTTCAAGCGTACTAGGGCCCTTTGATTTTCTCATTCCGAGGAGAGGGTGGGTTTCCCTCTTTCTGGTGGTCATCTTCCAAGGGCAGGTTCCCCTACCCTTACCTTGTTACGACTTCACTTCAGTTACTTTTGACAGGGTGGGACAAGCTTCTCTAAGGTCTCTTGAAAAAGCTCTTAGAGTACCCCTGTACTTCACCTGAGAAAAATTTCCAAAGTGTGACGGGCGGTGTGTACAAGGTCCAGGTACGTGTTCACCGCGGCATTCTGATCCGCGATTACTCGCAATTCCTCCTTCACGAGGGCGAGTTGCAGCCCCCGATCCGAACTAGGAAGGCCTTTAAGGATTGTCTCCAGGTTTCCCTCTCGATCACTTATTGAAGCCTCCATTGTAGCACAGGTGCAGCCCAACCCATAACGACCATAAGGACTTGACGTCATCCGCGCCTTCCTCCCCCTTCTCGAGGGCAGTCTTCATAGACTTTTTCTATGAATGCGGGTTTTGCTCGTTTCTGAAATGAATCATAGGACACAAATCACGAACTGACGACAGCCATGCAGTACGCCTCATCATTCTAAAAATGGGATGGAAGGGTTGGTAAGGTTTTGCGCGTATCATCGCATTAAGCCCCATGCTCCACTGCTTGTGTGGACCCCCGTCAATTCCTTTGAGTTTCAGCGCTGCCGCCGTACTCCCCAGGCGGTGCTCTCCGGCGTACACCTTGATCCCTAAGAATTTTTCAACCCTTAGATGGAGCACAACGTTGTCAGCTGTGGACTACGAGGGTCTCTAATCCTCTTCGCTCCCCACGCTTTCGTGCGTCAGCGTCGGTGCTGGGCCAGAGGACAGCCTTCGCTCATTGGCCTTCGACTCGAGATCACTGCATTACACCGCTTCCTCGAGCCTTCCGTCCTCCTCTCCCAGACCCATGAGGGCGCCTTTCACCGAGCTTCTCCTCGATTCTTCCAGGGCTTTAACCCGATGAGTGCGCCTCCGCCTAGACACCCTTCACGCCCAGTCATTCCGATGAACACTCGCCCCCTTCGTATTACCGCGGCTGCTGGCACGAAGTTTGCCGGGGCTGATAGTTTGACCCTTCATCATAGAGCCAAATTCTGAAGTTTACAACAGTGCGCTGTCAACCTCCTTCACGCGGTGTCGCTGCATCAGGGTTTCCCCCAGTGTGCAAGATTCTTCACTGCTGCCCTGATCTCAGGTCTGAACCCTTTTCAGTTCCAGTGTGGCTGATCATACTCTCATATCAGCGACGGATCATCGGCTAGGATGGGCATAAACCACCTACGACCTAATCCGAAACAGGACCCTCCAGAGGCGGAACTTCCTTTTTGACTGGACATTCGGGGGTTTCCCTCCCTTGGTCCATTCCTCTGGGTAGTATTCCTGTCTATTACTCACCCGGACGCCCTGGGCAATGCCCAGTCGACTTGCATGTGTTAGACGCACCGCCAGCGTTCCATCTGGGCCAGGATCAAACCCGTCCTTTCACGAATACTTTTGTGTTTTTTCCCCAGTATTTTCTCTCTCCTGTGTTCGGAGAAAAAAAGGGGTTCACATAGTTCCACATAGAGTCTCTGAGGATCCTACTAGAAGCCCACTGCTTCGTTGGTTTCCTGCGGATTGAAGAGTATTCTTCCCGCATAGAGTGGAAAAGAAAAAACTTCTTTCTGACTGAAAGAGAGGCTACTCTTGAACGGAGTGATGAGGCTCCTCTCGAGCAAACTTTTGCGAAGAGGCTCCCTTCCCTTTGGTCTATAGAAAGGTTTTTCTTTGCTCTGGCAGCTTTCCTACCTTAGTACTGTCAGTGATACAGCAGCCATTGGCCCGGTTTTCGATTCCCGGCAGTTACCGGTCCTGTACAACGACGGGCATTGGGCACACGTCAGTCCCTATACTTCGTCCTTCGACTTTGCAGAGACCTGTGGTTTTAATAACCAGTCCCCGGCCACAATTTTCTGCGACTTCACTGATTGAAGTGAAGCCCTCCTTCTTGCGAACGTACGGAGTTAGTTTGCCGAGTTCCTTAACCATGGGTCTCTCGACGCCTGAGTCTATTCGACCCGCGCACCAGTGTCGGTTTAGGTACGGATACGAGTCCTTTGAACTTTTCCTGGACCAGATGGATCCTGTTCTCTCTTCCCAATGTGTAGAAAAAAACCCAGAATCTGGCCGTCCTTCAAAGAAAGGTTATTCTCCATCGGGCTGGGAGGTCATCCACACCCTTAGGATCCGTCTCTTCCACAGATGTTCAACAGTGCTGTGGAACCCGTGCGCATACGGCGACGGGGATTGGCTCCCCGAGCCTCGTTACTCATGTCAGCATGCTCACTCCCGAGTCCTCCAGGGAAAATAACCTTTCCCCTTCAAAGGAACACAGGACGCTCCGCTACCAGAACTTTCGTTCTCCGTCGTTTCGGTGGTGCCCTTCAGTCCCGAGTATGGTCGGCGCCGAAGGACTCATTCAGTGCGCTGGTACGCGATCATCATAGAACGGCTGCTTCCAAGCCCATCTCCTGAATGTCTTTGTCCTCTGACTTCCTTGCGCACTCAGGGCACACTTTGGGACCTTAACGGACGGTCTGGGCTCTTCCCCTCTCGACCCTGGACCTTCGCGCCCAGAGTCTGTCCAGAGACTCATCCTTCATCGGTCTTCGGAGTTTTCTTGGACTTCGTAAAGGTTTGGGCTCCCGTCATCCAACAAGTGCTCTACCTCCGAGAAGGTGATGAGTCTAGTCTACCTACATAGATTTCGCGGAGAACCAGCTATCACCAGGCTTGGTAAGCCTTTCACTCCTTTCCACCCCTCATCCGAGAATTTTGCCACATTCACCGGTTCGGTCCTCCATCGACACACTGTCTTTTTCAACCTGGAGATGGAAAGCTCGCCTGGCTTCGGGTCGTACACCGCCTATACACAAAGTGCCACCAAAAAATGCCACGTGAAACCAATAAAAACTGCCTTTGTCGACTCGCTTTTGCTCGTGCCTCCACCTTTGGGCTGAAGCTTTCGTTTCTTGGTTGTACAGGTCGATCTACACTCGCTGACCCATTATGCAAAAGGTACGCCGTCACCTGAAAAGGCTCCGACCGTTTGATGTGCACCAGGATTCAGGTTCTTTTCAAGTCCTCAGTCTTCGGGGGGAACCCCCGGATCGGTTCTTTTCACCCTTCCCTCACGGTACATCCTGCGCTATAGGTTCTTCTAGGTATCCAACCTTCAGAGGGTGGTCCCCCTGTCTTCCACCGGTATGATCCGGTGTACTCTATCCTTTTCTTTTTCGCTCGACGGGTCTCTTGACAGGGCTTTCACCTTCTGTGGCCCGGTGTTCCAACACGGTTAAAGATCCGCGTCTCGTGAAAGGGAAGAAAAAGGGAGGTTTGGTCCGGGTTCGATCGCATCTACTTCCAGAGTCTCGGTTGATCAGTCTTCCTCGGGGTACTGAGATGTTTCACTTCCCCCGGTATCACTCATCGGAGCTTACGCTCCCGGGAAATCAAAGACCTATCGCGGTTTGCTCGATCTTTGCCTTTCGTGGTGGTGTACGTCCCCATCCTAGAAGACCAGGGCATCCCCCTGGTGCATCTTCTCTCTCTACGATTCCACGAATACCCATAAACAGCGGTAGCAGCGGTGGGGATCGAACCCACGGCCCTAGGAGTATGAATCCTATGCTCGTACCACTGAGCTACACTGCTTCAAAAGGAAGCCTTTCATCGCGGTCCCAGTCTTCCGGTAAAGCGAACCTTCAGAGGGAGACAAGTCGAGTATGGATCGTGTATACTCCTCTGAATGCATTGACTTCCGTAGAGGCGGTCGGTCTAGCCTTCTTCTCGAGTGAATTCTCACCAAGAGGATATTCTCGAGTACATTTGTACGAAGAGGCCTTGTTCGAGTGAACTCTCACTAAAAGAGTATTCTCGAGCAAGTTTTTGCGATGAGGATTTTCTCAAAACATGGTCGGTGCGACCGGTTTGATGGTGACACTTTATCCAACCCACCGCAAGTGGGGCGTCGGATCTTGCTGCTCATCCTGTACACACTAATGGTTTTCAGTCCTTTGGAACAGTTCGCCATCATTCGAATCCTCACCCTTCGGGTTGGAGGACTCGATCTTTCCATCACAAACTCTTTCCTCATGACTGTTTTGGGGTTGAGTTTGCTTTTGGGTGCTTACGCGTATACCCTTCAAGAATCAGGCGGAAAGCTTGTGCCTTCATACACTCAAGTATGTGTGGAGTCTCAATATACCTTTATTAAGGGTCTTGTGGGAGACCAACTTGGAAAAGAAGGATACCCCTATCTTTCAGTGATCTATGTAGTCTTCACTTTGATTCTTGGATGTAATCTTATCGGAATGGTTCCTTATTCCTTTACACCAACATCCCACTTTATCTTTACACTTGGGCTTTCACTCTCGCTCTTTATTGGGCTTGTGATCATTGGATTCTCTCGACACGGGCTTCACTTCTTTAGCCTTCTGCTTCCTGCAGGAACCCCTCTTGGACTTGCACCCTTCCTTGTTCTTCTTGAGCTGATCTCTTACGTGTTTAAGGTGATCAGTCTTGGAGTTCGACTTGCAGCAAACATGCTGGCAGGGCACTGTCTTTTGAAGATTCTTGCTGGATTCGTCTGGACCATGATTCTTAGTGGATCCCCTCTCCTTACTCTTGCAGGAGCCCTTCCTTTCGGAGCCATTGTTATCCTTACTGGGGTAGAGTTTGGTATTGCGGCAATTCAGGCATACGTTTTCACTATGCTCTTCTGTATTTACCTGCAAGAAGCACTCAACCTTCACTGAGAACTTGGAAACTATGATAAAGTTTTCTTTCTTCTTGAATGAGGAGGTTATTCTCGAACGTAGTGATGAGGATTTCCTTCACTAAGGGAGATTTTTTTCATCGAGCTTTTGACCTATCTCTTAAAGATAGGGAGGGCAAGAAAGATCTTCCTTAGGAGCGCCTATAGCTCAATGGATAGGGCGTCGCACTTCGGATGCGAAGATTGAGGGTTCGAGTCCTTCTAGGCGTAGAATCTTCTTGAAAAGTTTTCGATCATAGAAACCGACTCTTTTTTCTTTGAGCACGAGCCTGTAGCTCAGTCGGTAGAGCGCACCCTTGATAAGGGTGAGGTCCGTTGTTCGAACCAACGTAGGCTCATACATGGAAGGATAGTTTCAATGGTAAAATGGCGGTCTCCAAAACCGGCGTTGGGGGTTCGAGCCCCTCTCCTTCTGGACTTCTTTATTCTTAGAGAATATTTTACTCTTTTCCCTCTTCGTGAAGACTTCACTCGAACTCCTAAAGAGAATTTTCTTCTCATGAAATGAGGAGGGTATTCTCGAACGTAGTGATGAAGATCGTCTATGAGAGTATTCTCGAGTAACTTGTTACGAAGAGGTTGTTCTTCTCATGGAATGAGGAGGTTCTTCTCGAGTAACTTGTTACGAAGAGGACCTCGGACCAGGGAACGACAAAAAAGAATATTCCAATAGTCTAAAGATTGGATAAAACTTTGATTTCGCTCCCTTCGTCTAGGGGTTAGGACATAACCTTTTCGAGGTTGAAACACGGGTTCGAATCCCGTAGGGAGCACTCCTCTTCCTGAGCATAAGCTCTAGAACTTGCTCGAGAAGAACCTCTTCGCAATAGCTTGCTCGAGAGTAGCCTCTTTCTCCCATTCTTTGTTTTCTCCTTTCGTTTCTTCTCATTCCCTGATGGATGAGAAAGTTGTCTTCTCTTGTGTTTGTATGACAGTGTATACAGTCGCTTTCCAAATTACCCAGATTCTTGGTCTTCTTCTTCCTTTGTTGATTGCAGTTGCTTATCTTACTCTCGCTGAGCGAAAGATTATGGGCGCTATGCAACGACGAAAGGGGCCTGACGTGGTTGGTCTTTGGGGACTCTTTCAACCCCTTGCAGACGCTTTGAAGCTTCTTGTGAAGGAAGCTGCTCTTCCGACGCTTTCTGATATTCATCTCTTTGTTGCAGCTCCTATTCTTACCTTTATCTTTGCGATGATGGGATGGGCTGCTCTTCCACTTTCCGAAGATGCTGTTCTTGTTGATCTTGATCTTGGTATTCTCTATATTTTTGCAACAGGATCTTTGGGGGTCTATGGGATTATTATTGCAGGGTGGGCATCGAACTCCAAATATGCCTTTCTTGGAGCTCTTCGATCCACAGCACAGATGGTTTCTTACGAAGTTTCTATCGGTCTTATTCTGATCTCTGTGCTTTTGTGTACAGGATCTCTCCAGATTGCTTCTATTGTCAAAGCCCAAGAAGAGATTTGGCTTGTCCTTCCTCTCTTCCCAATCGCTCTTCTCTTCTTTATTTCCTGTCTTGCGGAAACAAATCGAGCACCCTTTGATCTTCCGGAAGCAGAAGCAGAACTTGTTGCAGGGTACAACGTTGAATACGGATCAATGGGATTTGCCCTCTTCTTCCTTGGCGAGTATGCAAACATGATCCTTATGTCTGCTCTCCTTGTGCTTCTTTTCTTGGGTGGATGGCATCCACCCCTTATGGTCTTCCCTTTGACTTTGATTCCAGGAGGATTCTGGTATGCTGTCAAAACCCTTTTCCTTCTTCTTGGGTACATTTGGGTCCGAGCGAGTCTTCCTCGATATCGATACGATCAGCTTATGTCTCTTGGATGGAAGGTTTTCCTTCCTCTTTCTCTTGGATGGGTTTGTATGTTTAGTGGACTTCTTATTGGATTGAATGCTCTCCCAATGTGAAAACTACTTCCACTCAAGAATACATATTCACTCCCTCTTCGCAAGAACTTGCTCGAGAACAACTTCCCTTCGAAAATACACTCTCTGAGGCCTAAAGAATACCTTACTCCGTAAGAAGATAAACTTCCTTTTTTTCCCTTTGAGATTGGCAGCATGGGCCAATTGGAAGGCTGCGAGGCTCATGACCTCGAGTGTCCTGGTTCGAATCCAGGTGCTGCTCGCTGAGTTTATCAACGAACAACCTCTTAAACTCTCACTCACAACTTCTCACCCAACCTTACCCACACCGTCACCATAGACCCATTTTATTGGTCGACTCGTACGCCTGTACTCTACAGGTTTGGAGATCATCCTTTTCATTATGTATCTGGTTCTTCTATTGCTTCCCACCCTTGGTACTCTTTTTGGCTGCTTCTTTGGACGAGCCATGGGAGGACGAGGAACAGCTATTCTCACCACGACTGCGGTCGCTCTTTCTGCCCTCCTAAGCTTTGTAGGACTCTATGAAGTTGGGTATGCCGGTTCACCTTGTGCACTGAGTCTTGGGCGATGGGTCCACTCTGAAGCTTTTGATGCAGAATGGGGCTTCCTTTTTGACACCCTTACAATGGTCATGCTTTGTATGATTACTGGGGTCTCAAGTTTGGTTCACCTGTATTCAATTGGGTATATGAGTGCTGATCCTCATCTTCCACGATTTATGACCTACCTGTCAGCCTTTACTATCTTTATGATGCTTTTGGTCACAGGGAATAACTTCCTTATTCTTTTCCTTGGATGGGAAGGTGTTGGGCTTGCATCGTATCTTCTCATTAACTTCTGGTTCACTCGAGCTCAGGCAAATAAGGCCTCAATTAAAGCGATGATTATGAACCGAGTTGGAGATGTCGGTCTTGCTCTTGGTATTTTTGGAATCTATGCACTCTTTAAGTCTTTGGATTATGCAACAGTCTTTAGTACCGCACATTTGCATGCAGAGGATGTTCTTATCTTCTTTGGGTACGAAGTCCATGCCCTGACTGCAATTGGATGTCTTCTTTTCATCGGTGCGATTGGGAAATCTGCCCAGGTTGGTCTTCACACTTGGCTTCCTGATGCAATGGAAGGACCTACACCCGTATCCGCATTGATTCACGCTGCGACCATGGTTACTGCTGGAGTTTTCTTGTTGGCTCGAGTCAGTCCTCTTCTTGCATACGCACCAGGAGCTCTTCAAGTCGTCACTGTCGTCGGAGCAACCACAGCACTTCTTGGTGCCGTGACAGGATTGACACAAAACGATATGAAGCGGGTTATCGCATATTCTACCTGTAGTCAGCTTGGATATATGGTCTTTGCTGCAGGAGTTGGAGCCTATGCAGTTGCTCTCTATCACATGATTATTCACGCTTTCTTTAAGGCTCTTCTCTTTCTCTGTGCGGGATCTGTGATTCACGCCATTGGAGGTGAACAAGATATGCGAAAGATGGGAGGACTTGCTCGTCTTCTTCCCCTTACCTATGCGTGTATGGTTGTTGGAAGCCTTGCTCTTGTTGGATTCCCTTATCTTGGGGCTTTTTATTCAAAAGATCTCGTCCTTGAAGCTGCGTACTCTCGAGGAATGGCGACAGGACTTCTTGCCTATCTTCTTGGAATTTTTGCAGCGTTCTGTACTTCTTACTATTCTTTCCGATTGCTTTTCCTTGTGTTCTGGGGTGAAAGTCGAACACCAAAGGCTGGTGTTCGTCTTGCTCACGAAGGTTCCTGGACTATGTTGATTCCACTTTTGGTTCTCACAACCTGTTCTATCTTTGGGGCAGAAGGACTGAAAGAAGCTTTCACAGGATTGGGAACTCCTTTCTGGGGAGGATCCCTTGTCGCAGCTGGCGGATTGACGCAAAGTTTTGAGGCTGAACTCGTTCCTTTGAGCGCAAAGTTGGCACCTTTGGTTGCAACAGGGTTGGGAGCAACTCTGGCGTATTTGGTTCATCTTGGCCCACTTCGAAAGCTTGCTTTGAAAGCATTGACTGAAAGTCAACTTGGTCGAACTTTCTATATCTTTACAAACAAACGATGGTTTATCGATAAGATTTATGCAGAAGTCTTTGGATGGAGTGCACTCTTCTTTGGATATCATGTGACTTTCAAGACAATTGATAAAGGTCTTCTTGAAGTCTTTGGGCCAACTGGTGCAAAGTTTAGTGCAGCTTCTTTGATTCCAGCCCTTCGACTTCGGTCTTGGACAAGCCTTCCACATTACGCTTCTGTCCTTGCTTTCTGTTTGATTCTTCTTCTCTTGAGTATTCTCGGCCCAGCATCAGGAATGCTTTCTCTTGGTATTGGTCCTGATGAAGGTTTTGCTCTTGTGTTGGCAGGACTTGCACTTCTTGGACTTGCTGTTTGAACAAGACATTTTTTGTTGTCCATCAGAAAAAAGAAAAGTATTGTAAGAAAACTTTCTTTTTTTGCTTTGTATCTTTCCCAAGTCTTTCCCTTTCGCTTTTCGGTATGTCCCTTCTACCACTCTTGCTTCTTCTTCCCCTTCTTGGAGTGGGAGGTATTCTTCTTCTTCCCGCAGACCGTGTGGAAACTCAAAAGATCGTTGGCCTTGGTGCATCCTGTGCGACCCTCCTTGTTTCGCTTGGAGTATATTTGCAATTTAACAGTGCAACTCCTAAGTATCAGATGGTTTCTAGTGTTCCTTATCTTCAGGAATACGGAATCAATTTTATTCTTGGAGTCGATGGAATTTCGATCTTTTTGGTTCTTTTGACCACACTTTTGGTCCCTCTTTGCCTTCTTGCAGGATGGACTTTGACGTACGGGGTGAAGGACTATTTTATTGCTTTCCTTGCTTTGGAAAGCCTCACCCTTGGGGTGTTTCTAAGTTTGGATCTTTTCATGTTCTACATCTTCTTTGAAGCTGTCCTTATTCCTATGTATGTTATCATTGGAGTTTGGGGATCTCGATCACGAAAGATTCAGGCAGCCTATATGTTCTTCCTTTATACCCTTGCCGGGTCCGTTCTTATGCTTCTTGCTCTTGTCCTCATCGCAACTGAAGCAGGGACAACTGATCTTACTGCATTGGCGAATTGTGAGATTTCTTTCGAACGGCAGATTCTTGTATGGATCGCTTTCTTTGTTGCCTTTGGCGTCAAAATTCCTATGGTTCCTATGCACGTGTGGCTTCCAGAAGCGCACGTTGAAGCACCAACAGGAGGGTCTGTTTTCCTTGCAGGAATTATGCTGAAGCTTGGAGGATATGGATTCCTTCGGCTTTCTCTTCCTCTTCTTCCAGATGCTTGCGTCTACTTTAGCCCCTTGGTTTGTACACTGAGTCTCGCGGCCATTGTGTATACTTCGTTGACAACCATTCGACAGATCGATTTGAAGAAAATCATCGCGTACTCCTCTGTGGCACACATGGGAGTGGTTACCCTTGGAATCTTTAGCTTGACACAAACAGGAATCGAAGGAGCTCTCTTCCTTATGCTCGGGCACGGATTCGTAAGTTCGGCTCTCTTCGTTATGATTGGAGCATTGTATGATCGATACAAGACCCGATTGGTTCACTATTATGGTGGTCTTGTATTGACGATGCCTCTTTTTGGAGCAATCTTTGTTTTCCTTTCTATGGCAAACATTGGTCTTCCAGGAACAGTCTCCTTTGTGGGAGAATTCTTGGTTCTCTGTGGATGCTTCAGTGTAAGTTCAGTACTAGCCTTTGGAGGTGCACTTGGCATGATTCTAGGTGGTGCATATCAATTGTGGGTATGTAACCGAATCATCTTTGGGCTTCCAAAAACCTGGGCTTTGACAGCGCATGCGGATATCAACCGACGTGAACTTGCTCTTCTTCTTCCTCTTTTGGTTGGAGCAGTCTTCTTTGGAATCTACCCAGATGCCCTTTTGAACCCTATGCATGCGAGTTTGGCCCATCTGGTGGCTCATCTCTTCTGAGTTTTTTCAATCCCAGAAAGGAGTTGGCCCTGTTCTATAAATCACAGGTCTTCGAACCTTTAAAAGGGGTTCTTCTCGAACGTAGTGACGAGGGTATTCTCGAAGGTCCTGAAGAGGATATTCTCGAGTGAATTCTTCACGAAGAAGGATCCTTGTTTCTTTCTCCTAAGAACAGATCCCTCTTCAAGACCTTCGAGAAGAACCTCTTTTTTCTTTCCAGTTTTTGCGAACGCCTTTGTTATGCACGCGTCTCTCTCTCAGCCATTGGCTTCCTTTCCCTTTTTCCTCCCAAGCCCTCACGAAGATCTTGCGATCGCACGTGCACAAGCTGATAGTTTGAGTCTTCCGGGTTTGCATGGATACGATCATCCTGAATCCTTCTTTCACTATGATTGGGTGTATTTCCTCCCGGAAACCTACCTCAGTTTGATGGGATTGATTCTTTTGATGTGGGCTGTGTGGATTGCAACCACTCGATCTTATGGGTACCCTGCTTTGAGTGCGCCTTACGGGCTCTTGGGAGGATTTACTCTTCTCTTGACTGCTGCCCTGTATATGGGAGGAGTTGAAGGAGTTGATCGAGAGATCTTCAATAAGGGATTGTCCTTGGATCCCTTGGCATCCTATTTGAGTGTTCTTTTGCTCTGCGCAACTCTTGCAACTCTTCTTCTTGCAGGATCGTATCACACACATCCTTTGGATCGGCTTCCACCCTACGAAATCAATGCTCTGATTCTTTATGCAGGATTGAGCATGATCCTTCTTGTTCAAGCAAACGATCTTCTCATGGTGTATCTTTGTATTGAGTTTCAATCTATGTGTCTGTATGTGCTTGCAGCTTCAAAACGTCAAAGTGTTCTTTCTGTGGAAGCTGGGCTCAAGTATTTTGTGCTTGGTGCTCTTGCTTCAGCGATCTTTCTCTTTGGTGCAAGTCTTCTGTATGGGTTGACTGGATTCACCAAATTTGATGATATCAGTCTTTTCCTTCAAGCTTCGGATCCAACAACCCTTGATACTCCTCTCCTTATGGGGCTTCTTTGCCTCGGAGTTGGGCTCATGTTTAAGGTTGGGGCGGCGCCCTTTCACATTTGGGTTCCTGATGTGTATGAGGGAGCACCAACCCCTGTGACTGCTTTCTTTGCGATTGGACCAAAGATGGCACTCTTTAGTATTATTCTTCGAATCCTTAGCCTTTCCCCGACATCTATTGATGCTGCGTGGGGGCTTCTTCTTAGTGGGTGTGCAGGTCTCTCCTTTCTCGTAGGAGCATGGGGAGCCCTTGCACAGACAAAGCTCAAACGGATCTTTGCGTATTCCTCTGTTGGGCATGTTGGGTGGATCCTTCTTTCTCTCTCCTGTGTTGGAGAAGCGGGATATACTGCGACCCTTGTCTATATGAGCCTCTATATTTGTATGTCTCTTTTGGTCTTTGGGATCCTCCTTTCGTTGCGAAGTGCTGGTGAGAGTCGACGGATTCTCCGACTGCATGAGCTTCGAGGCCTTGGACATACGCACCCAATGATGGCTTTCTGTCTCTCTGTTGGAGTCCTTAGTATGGCTGGAATTCCTCCGCTTGCTGGATTCGCTTCAAAGGCTTTGGTTCTTATGGCAGCTGTTGAGGCTCATGCGTATGGAATTGCTTTCCTTGGGCTTGTGACATCTGTTGTTTCAACTTTTTACTACCTTCGAATTGTAAGTATTATGTACTTTGAAGGACAACCAGTGGATGTTCATGAGTGGGAAACTCCTGATGGATATCAAGCAGGATTGATTGGAGGAATGACTCTTCTTATCATTGGGTTTGGTCTTTGGCCTCAAGCCTTCCTCACTGGGGCGAAGTATGTTGCTCTCTCCCTTGTTCTTCGATGATGAGTGAAGAGAAAAACTTTGATTCTATACTTCCGGAAAAAGGGAAGTCTTCTCGACGGTCAGGAAGGGGATCTCTCCTTGCTCTTCGTAAGAATGTACTCGAGGAAATCCTCTTCGTGTGGGTTCCGAAGCTAAGGCTTCAAGCGTATCCGAGCGCACAAGAAGGCTAACCGCTTTTCTGGAGAATGACCAAAAAGTTCATTTGGTAGAACGTCGCACTGTTAATGCGGGAGTTCTGGGTTCGAATCCCAGTTTGGTCGGGTCCTTTAAAAAAGGGATTGTTTTCTGTTTCAACCTACTTTTCTTTTTTTAAATCCCTTCTATAGATCGACTAGCTCAGTTGGTAGAGCACAAGATTGAAGCTCTTGGTGTCACAGGTTCGAATCCTGTGTCGATCAAAGAAAAGGAACCTTCATACGACTTTTTTTATGAGGTGTTTTGTGCATCGGGCGCAAAACATATCAATCCCTTTTCTTCGCAAAAAAAACTTTTTCTTTGAGGGAGAAAGTATTCTTTTTTTGCTTGCCCGATACAAAAGGGTCTGGATTTCTTGTACAAATCTTGAAGGAAAGATGGGAAAGTATGTCTTGTATAGATTTCCCCTTTCCGTCACCCTCTCTTTTTTTCTTGGAGAAAGACTTTGGCCTTTCTCCGTTCTTCTTCAGATTTTTGATGTTCACTGTGTACGCTGATCACGCTACCCCATGGCAATATGGGTTTCAGGATCCTGCATCTCCAGCAATGGCTGGGATCTACGATCTTCACCACGATATTATGTTTTTCCTGACCGTGATTGTTGTTATGGTCTGTTTCCTTATGGTTCGATGTCTCATGCACTTTGTGAAAGGGACGAGTATCGGTGCAGACTCAACCACTCACGGGACTGAGCTCGAAATTATTTGGACTGTGACTCCAAGTCTTATTCTTATGTTGATCGCAATGCCTTCTTTTGCATTGTTGTATTCAATGGATGAAGTGATTGACCCGGCAATTACTTTGAAAGTTGTTGGACACCAATGGTATTGGACCTATGAGTATTCAGATTATGCTCAGGATAACGAGACTTCAATTGTGTATGATTCATACATGGTTGCTGAAGATGATCTTCTTCCAGGAGATCTTCGATTGCTTGAGGTGGATAACCGGGTTGTTCTTCCTGTGCACTCCCACGTTCGTGTGCTTATTACAAGTGCAGACGTTCTCCATTGTTGGGCTGTTCCGAGTCTTGCACTGAAGTGTGATGCTGTTCCCGGGCGATTGAACCAAGTTGCTCTTTACATGGACCGGGTAGGTCTTTTCTATGGGCAATGTAGTGAAATCTGTGGAATGAACCACGGATTTATGCCAATCGCTGTTGAATCAGTCACTATGCCGCAATATGTTGACTGGCTTCGGATGAAAATGGAAGATATCTGAGACATCTCAAGCTCTGGTGCTTGCTGATGCAGGTTTCTTCTGCAGGTTTCTTCTGCAGGCTTCTTCTGCAGGTTTCTCCTGCAGGTTTCTTCTTTCTTTTTTAGAGACAAGGTTGAACTTGTTTTCTTTCTCGACGACGCGTTCGACTGGCAAAAGACTCAGTTTTTGCGCGTTTTTGTTGCTTCATCGTCGAGAATACCTTTTTTTCTTTTCCCGCGCACCCTCGGTGTATTTTTCTTTTTGCAATGGCATCAACTTCAGTGCAACGTCACCCTTATCATCTGGTAGACCCAAGTCCATGGCCTTTCTTTGCATCCCTTGGAGCGCTCTGTCTTACCATCGGAGCCGTGCTTTCTATGCACGGATTTGAGGGAGGGTCAAACCTTTTCTTCCTCGGATTTGCAATGATTCTTTATGTTATGTACGTCTGGTGGCGAGATATCATTCGTGAATCAACCTATGAAGGACATCACACTATGACTGTTCAAGCAGGACTTCGATGGGGAATGCTTCTTTTCATCGTGAGTGAGGTTATGTTCTTCCTTGCATTTTTCTGGGCCTTCTTCCATTCAAGTCTCGCACCGACTGTAGAGATTGGAGCTGTTTGGCCTCCAAAGGGGATTGAGGTGTTGGATCCTTGGGGAGTTCCTTTCTTGAACACCCTTATTCTTCTTACCTCAGGAGCTTCAGTGACTTGGGCACACCACGCTCTTGTGAATAACGATCACGAGAACACCCAAGATGGGCTTACCTATACTCTTGCACTTGGGGCTATCTTTACAATGCTTCAGTCTCTTGAGTATATGGAAGCAACTTTCTCGATGTCTGACTCTGTGTACGGATCAGTATTCTTCCTTGCAACTGGGTTCCACGGAGTTCACGTATGTATTGGATCAATCTTCCTTGGAGTTTGTATGTGGCGAGAACTACAGGGGCATATGACTCCTCGACACCACTTCGGATTTGAGGCAGCTGCATGGTATTGGCACTTTGTCGATGTTGTCTGGCTCTTCCTTTTCGTAAGTATTTACTGGTGGGGTGGACTTTGATCCAACGAACCTTTTGGAGAAGTCTTTTGAAAGACTTTTCTTAAAAAATAAAAAATTTAAATGTTCTTTTAAGACTTTTGAGGCAATAAAAGACACTTTGAAACCAAGAAAAATCAATTCTGAGATGGCTTATACGCATACTTCACAGTTGATCGACTCGCGTCTCGCATCATTTGCGAAACTGGGTTCTGAGTCTTTGTGTGAGCGTTCTTTTCTAGAGTAAGATGAATAGCACCTACCATAGCTACCAAAAGAATACCACTTGCAATCATTACTTCAGCAATTTTTGCACCAAAAAGTTGAATTCCAACAGTAACCAGGGTAGTTTGGTCTTCAACTTCTGGAAGAATATTAATCAATCCAAGAGGATCTGGGCCAATATGTCCACTCAAAATCTCTCCAGGGGTTGGAAAGGTTGGCATAAGGGCAGAATGAAGAATATAATAGAAAAGAGCAATAAAAGTTAGTCCGATAAGCAATGAAGGAGCTGTTTTTAGGCTAATGCTCTCTTCTTTCAAGTTCAACATCATAATAACAAAGAGGAAAAGAACACTAATAGCTCCGACATACACCACCAGGAGGGTGAGTCCAAAGAAATCGAGATCCATCAAAAGACAGATACACCCTCCTCCGGCAAAAGCAGCAACCAGTGCGAGAACGGAATGAACAGGGTTGTGGGCCCAAACAACGGAGAACGCAGAAACAAGGCCAATCAGACCAAGAAGATAGAAACTTACCGTAGTCATATAAAGGATGAAAGTTTGGTCTATGGTGACGGTGTGGGTAAGGTTGGGTGAGAAGTTGTGAGTGAGAGTTTAAGAGGTTGTTCGTTGATAAACTCAGCGAGCAGCACCTGGATTCGAACCAGGACACTCGAGGTCATGAGCCTCGCAGCCTTCCAATTGGCCCATGCTGCCAATCTCAAAGGGAAAAAAAGGAAGTTTATCTTCTTACGGAGTAAGGTATTCTTTAGGCCTCAGAGAGTGTATTTTCGAAGGGAAGTTGTTCTCGAGCAAGTTCTTGCGAAGAGGGAGTGAATATGTATTCTTGAGTGGAAGTAGTTTTCACATTGGGAGAGCATTCAATCCAATAAGAAGTCCACTAAACATACAAACCCATCCAAGAGAAAGAGGAAGGAAAACCTTCCATCCAAGAGACATAAGCTGATCGTATCGATATCGAGGAAGACTCGCTCGGACCCAAATGTACCCAAGAAGAAGGAAAAGGGTTTTGACAGCATACCAGAATCCTCCTGGAATCAAAGTCAAAGGGAAGACCATAAGGGGTGGATGCCATCCACCCAAGAAAAGAAGCACAAGGAGAGCAGACATAAGGATCATGTTTGCATACTCGCCAAGGAAGAAGAGGGCAAATCCCATTGATCCGTATTCAACGTTGTACCCTGCAACAAGTTCTGCTTCTGCTTCCGGAAGATCAAAGGGTGCTCGATTTGTTTCCGCAAGACAGGAAATAAAGAAGAGAAGAGCGATTGGGAAGAGAGGAAGGACAAGCCAAATCTCTTCTTGGGCTTTGACAATAGAAGCAATCTGGAGAGATCCTGTACACAAAAGCACAGAGATCAGAATAAGACCGATAGAAACTTCGTAAGAAACCATCTGTGCTGTGGATCGAAGAGCTCCAAGAAAGGCATATTTGGAGTTCGATGCCCACCCTGCAATAATAATCCCATAGACCCCCAAAGATCCTGTTGCAAAAATATAGAGAATACCAAGATCAAGATCAACAAGAACAGCATCTTCGGAAAGTGGAAGAGCAGCCCATCCCATCATCGCAAAGATAAAGGTAAGAATAGGAGCTGCAACAAAGAGATGAATATCAGAAAGCGTCGGAAGAGCAGCTTCCTTCACAAGAAGCTTCAAAGCGTCTGCAAGGGGTTGAAAGAGTCCCCAAAGACCAACCACGTCAGGCCCCTTTCGTCGTTGCATAGCGCCCATAATCTTTCGCTCAGCGAGAGTAAGATAAGCAACTGCAATCAACAAAGGAAGAAGAAGACCAAGAATCTGGGTAATTTGGAAAGCGACTGTATACACTGTCATACAAACACAAGAGAAGACAACTTTCTCATCCATCAGGGAATGAGAAGAAACGAAAGGAGAAAACAAAGAATGGGAGAAAGAGGCTACTCTCGAGCAAGCTATTGCGAAGAGGTTCTTCTCGAGCAAGTTCTAGAGCTTATGCTCAGGAAGAGGAGTGCTCCCTACGGGATTCGAACCCGTGTTTCAACCTCGAAAAGGTTATGTCCTAACCCCTAGACGAAGGGAGCGAAATCAAAGTTTTATCCAATCTTTAGACTATTGGAATATTCTTTTTTGTCGTTCCCTGGTCCGAGGTCCTCTTCGTAACAAGTTACTCGAGAAGAACCTCCTCATTCCATGAGAAGAACAACCTCTTCGTAACAAGTTACTCGAGAATACTCTCATAGACGATCTTCATCACTACGTTCGAGAATACCCTCCTCATTTCATGAGAAGAAAATTCTCTTTAGGAGTTCGAGTGAAGTCTTCACGAAGAGGGAAAAGAGTAAAATATTCTCTAAGAATAAAGAAGTCCAGAAGGAGAGGGGCTCGAACCCCCAACGCCGGTTTTGGAGACCGCCATTTTACCATTGAAACTATCCTTCCATGTATGAGCCTACGTTGGTTCGAACAACGGACCTCACCCTTATCAAGGGTGCGCTCTACCGACTGAGCTACAGGCTCGTGCTCAAAGAAAAAAGAGTCGGTTTCTATGATCGAAAACTTTTCAAGAAGATTCTACGCCTAGAAGGACTCGAACCCTCAATCTTCGCATCCGAAGTGCGACGCCCTATCCATTGAGCTATAGGCGCTCCTAAGGAAGATCTTTCTTGCCCTCCCTATCTTTAAGAGATAGGTCAAAAGCTCGATGAAAAAAATCTCCCTTAGTGAAGGAAATCCTCATCACTACGTTCGAGAATAACCTCCTCATTCAAGAAGAAAGAAAACTTTATCATAGTTTCCAAGTTCTCAGTGAAGGTTGAGTGCTTCTTGCAGGTAAATACAGAAGAGCATAGTGAAAACGTATGCCTGAATTGCCGCAATACCAAACTCTACCCCAGTAAGGATAACAATGGCTCCGAAAGGAAGGGCTCCTGCAAGAGTAAGGAGAGGGGATCCACTAAGAATCATGGTCCAGACGAATCCAGCAAGAATCTTCAAAAGACAGTGCCCTGCCAGCATGTTTGCTGCAAGTCGAACTCCAAGACTGATCACCTTAAACACGTAAGAGATCAGCTCAAGAAGAACAAGGAAGGGTGCAAGTCCAAGAGGGGTTCCTGCAGGAAGCAGAAGGCTAAAGAAGTGAAGCCCGTGTCGAGAGAATCCAATGATCACAAGCCCAATAAAGAGCGAGAGTGAAAGCCCAAGTGTAAAGATAAAGTGGGATGTTGGTGTAAAGGAATAAGGAACCATTCCGATAAGATTACATCCAAGAATCAAAGTGAAGACTACATAGATCACTGAAAGATAGGGGTATCCTTCTTTTCCAAGTTGGTCTCCCACAAGACCCTTAATAAAGGTATATTGAGACTCCACACATACTTGAGTGTATGAAGGCACAAGCTTTCCGCCTGATTCTTGAAGGGTATACGCGTAAGCACCCAAAAGCAAACTCAACCCCAAAACAGTCATGAGGAAAGAGTTTGTGATGGAAAGATCGAGTCCTCCAACCCGAAGGGTGAGGATTCGAATGATGGCGAACTGTTCCAAAGGACTGAAAACCATTAGTGTGTACAGGATGAGCAGCAAGATCCGACGCCCCACTTGCGGTGGGTTGGATAAAGTGTCACCATCAAACCGGTCGCACCGACCATGTTTTGAGAAAATCCTCATCGCAAAAACTTGCTCGAGAATACTCTTTTAGTGAGAGTTCACTCGAACAAGGCCTCTTCGTACAAATGTACTCGAGAATATCCTCTTGGTGAGAATTCACTCGAGAAGAAGGCTAGACCGACCGCCTCTACGGAAGTCAATGCATTCAGAGGAGTATACACGATCCATACTCGACTTGTCTCCCTCTGAAGGTTCGCTTTACCGGAAGACTGGGACCGCGATGAAAGGCTTCCTTTTGAAGCAGTGTAGCTCAGTGGTACGAGCATAGGATTCATACTCCTAGGGCCGTGGGTTCGATCCCCACCGCTGCTACCGCTGTTTATGGGTATTCGTGGAATCGTAGAGAGAGAAGATGCACCAGGGGGATGCCCTGGTCTTCTAGGATGGGGACGTACACCACCACGAAAGGCAAAGATCGAGCAAACCGCGATAGGTCTTTGATTTCCCGGGAGCGTAAGCTCCGATGAGTGATACCGGGGGAAGTGAAACATCTCAGTACCCCGAGGAAGACTGATCAACCGAGACTCTGGAAGTAGATGCGATCGAACCCGGACCAAACCTCCCTTTTTCTTCCCTTTCACGAGACGCGGATCTTTAACCGTGTTGGAACACCGGGCCACAGAAGGTGAAAGCCCTGTCAAGAGACCCGTCGAGCGAAAAAGAAAAGGATAGAGTACACCGGATCATACCGGTGGAAGACAGGGGGACCACCCTCTGAAGGTTGGATACCTAGAAGAACCTATAGCGCAGGATGTACCGTGAGGGAAGGGTGAAAAGAACCGATCCGGGGGTTCCCCCCGAAGACTGAGGACTTGAAAAGAACCTGAATCCTGGTGCACATCAAACGGTCGGAGCCTTTTCAGGTGACGGCGTACCTTTTGCATAATGGGTCAGCGAGTGTAGATCGACCTGTACAACCAAGAAACGAAAGCTTCAGCCCAAAGGTGGAGGCACGAGCAAAAGCGAGTCGACAAAGGCAGTTTTTATTGGTTTCACGTGGCATTTTTTGGTGGCACTTTGTGTATAGGCGGTGTACGACCCGAAGCCAGGCGAGCTTTCCATCTCCAGGTTGAAAAAGACAGTGTGTCGATGGAGGACCGAACCGGTGAATGTGGCAAAATTCTCGGATGAGGGGTGGAAAGGAGTGAAAGGCTTACCAAGCCTGGTGATAGCTGGTTCTCCGCGAAATCTATGTAGGTAGACTAGACTCATCACCTTCTCGGAGGTAGAGCACTTGTTGGATGACGGGAGCCCAAACCTTTACGAAGTCCAAGAAAACTCCGAAGACCGATGAAGGATGAGTCTCTGGACAGACTCTGGGCGCGAAGGTCCAGGGTCGAGAGGGGAAGAGCCCAGACCGTCCGTTAAGGTCCCAAAGTGTGCCCTGAGTGCGCAAGGAAGTCAGAGGACAAAGACATTCAGGAGATGGGCTTGGAAGCAGCCGTTCTATGATGATCGCGTACCAGCGCACTGAATGAGTCCTTCGGCGCCGACCATACTCGGGACTGAAGGGCACCACCGAAACGACGGAGAACGAAAGTTCTGGTAGCGGAGCGTCCTGTGTTCCTTTGAAGGGGAAAGGTTATTTTCCCTGGAGGACTCGGGAGTGAGCATGCTGACATGAGTAACGAGGCTCGGGGAGCCAATCCCCGTCGCCGTATGCGCACGGGTTCCACAGCACTGTTGAACATCTGTGGAAGAGACGGATCCTAAGGGTGTGGATGACCTCCCAGCCCGATGGAGAATAACCTTTCTTTGAAGGACGGCCAGATTCTGGGTTTTTTTCTACACATTGGGAAGAGAGAACAGGATCCATCTGGTCCAGGAAAAGTTCAAAGGACTCGTATCCGTACCTAAACCGACACTGGTGCGCGGGTCGAATAGACTCAGGCGTCGAGAGACCCATGGTTAAGGAACTCGGCAAACTAACTCCGTACGTTCGCAAGAAGGAGGGCTTCACTTCAATCAGTGAAGTCGCAGAAAATTGTGGCCGGGGACTGGTTATTAAAACCACAGGTCTCTGCAAAGTCGAAGGACGAAGTATAGGGACTGACGTGTGCCCAATGCCCGTCGTTGTACAGGACCGGTAACTGCCGGGAATCGAAAACCGGGCCAATGGCTGCTGTATCACTGACAGTACTAAGGTAGGAAAGCTGCCAGAGCAAAGAAAAACCTTTCTATAGACCAAAGGGAAGGGAGCCTCTTCGCAAAAGTTTGCTCGAGAGGAGCCTCATCACTCCGTTCAAGAGTAGCCTCTCTTTCAGTCAGAAAGAAGTTTTTTCTTTTCCACTCTATGCGGGAAGAATACTCTTCAATCCGCAGGAAACCAACGAAGCAGTGGGCTTCTAGTAGGATCCTCAGAGACTCTATGTGGAACTATGTGAACCCCTTTTTTTCTCCGAACACAGGAGAGAGAAAATACTGGGGAAAAAACACAAAAGTATTCGTGAAAGGACGGGTTTGATCCTGGCCCAGATGGAACGCTGGCGGTGCGTCTAACACATGCAAGTCGACTGGGCATTGCCCAGGGCGTCCGGGTGAGTAATAGACAGGAATACTACCCAGAGGAATGGACCAAGGGAGGGAAACCCCCGAATGTCCAGTCAAAAAGGAAGTTCCGCCTCTGGAGGGTCCTGTTTCGGATTAGGTCGTAGGTGGTTTATGCCCATCCTAGCCGATGATCCGTCGCTGATATGAGAGTATGATCAGCCACACTGGAACTGAAAAGGGTTCAGACCTGAGATCAGGGCAGCAGTGAAGAATCTTGCACACTGGGGGAAACCCTGATGCAGCGACACCGCGTGAAGGAGGTTGACAGCGCACTGTTGTAAACTTCAGAATTTGGCTCTATGATGAAGGGTCAAACTATCAGCCCCGGCAAACTTCGTGCCAGCAGCCGCGGTAATACGAAGGGGGCGAGTGTTCATCGGAATGACTGGGCGTGAAGGGTGTCTAGGCGGAGGCGCACTCATCGGGTTAAAGCCCTGGAAGAATCGAGGAGAAGCTCGGTGAAAGGCGCCCTCATGGGTCTGGGAGAGGAGGACGGAAGGCTCGAGGAAGCGGTGTAATGCAGTGATCTCGAGTCGAAGGCCAATGAGCGAAGGCTGTCCTCTGGCCCAGCACCGACGCTGACGCACGAAAGCGTGGGGAGCGAAGAGGATTAGAGACCCTCGTAGTCCACAGCTGACAACGTTGTGCTCCATCTAAGGGTTGAAAAATTCTTAGGGATCAAGGTGTACGCCGGAGAGCACCGCCTGGGGAGTACGGCGGCAGCGCTGAAACTCAAAGGAATTGACGGGGGTCCACACAAGCAGTGGAGCATGGGGCTTAATGCGATGATACGCGCAAAACCTTACCAACCCTTCCATCCCATTTTTAGAATGATGAGGCGTACTGCATGGCTGTCGTCAGTTCGTGATTTGTGTCCTATGATTCATTTCAGAAACGAGCAAAACCCGCATTCATAGAAAAAGTCTATGAAGACTGCCCTCGAGAAGGGGGAGGAAGGCGCGGATGACGTCAAGTCCTTATGGTCGTTATGGGTTGGGCTGCACCTGTGCTACAATGGAGGCTTCAATAAGTGATCGAGAGGGAAACCTGGAGACAATCCTTAAAGGCCTTCCTAGTTCGGATCGGGGGCTGCAACTCGCCCTCGTGAAGGAGGAATTGCGAGTAATCGCGGATCAGAATGCCGCGGTGAACACGTACCTGGACCTTGTACACACCGCCCGTCACACTTTGGAAATTTTTCTCAGGTGAAGTACAGGGGTACTCTAAGAGCTTTTTCAAGAGACCTTAGAGAAGCTTGTCCCACCCTGTCAAAAGTAACTGAAGTGAAGTCGTAACAAGGTAAGGGTAGGGGAACCTGCCCTTGGAAGATGACCACCAGAAAGAGGGAAACCCACCCTCTCCTCGGAATGAGAAAATCAAAGGGCCCTAGTACGCTTGAACATCAAAAAGCACTTTTCAAAGTCTTTTTTCAAGCAAAAAAATAGACCAAAAATTCTAGTTCATAGATCCCTTTTGGGTGCCAACGAAAGACGGCAAAATTTTATAGTACCTAATAATTTGAAAGCCTCATCACTCCGTTCGAGAGTAGCCTCTTCGCACTAGCTTGCTCGAGAATAACCTCATCACGACCTTCGAGAGTAGCCTCATCGCAAGAGTTTGCTCGAGAAAAGCCTCATCAAAGAAAAAGACAACCAAGAGGAAGTTTACCTTCTCACCCCGTACAAAAGATTACTTTCTTAAACCTAAAGGTCAAAAGGTAATTTTGTTTCGTCAACCTATGACCTCATCATGGGGGGCGGGAGAATACTATGATACCTTCTCAACTGTTGTGATTCTTTTGTTTCTCGTATACCTTGTATTTCCTTCCAAGTGGAAAGAGAAAAAGGAAGCTTGCCTTCTCACGGAGTGAGGAAAAACTTTTTTTCTATTCTCCTAGACTTATACTAATTTTTTATACATGTATTCGGGAAGGGGGGCATACTGTCACTTTATAGAACTGGGTATGGAAAGACCGCCTTTATGGAATTCAAAGGGCCCCTTGATTTGGTGGATAGTTTTTCGGTGGAAAAACTATCGAGACTTCACATGGACGAGCGCGTCCAACGTATTTCGAGCGAAATTCCTTGTCGCATAAGTAGCGACCCGCATGAATCACGTCACCACCGGCCAGCTGTCTCAACCATGGACTCGGTGAAATTGAAGTCCCCGTGAAGATGCGGGGTACTCACGGTAAGGCGAGAAGACCCCGTGGACCTTTACTCAAGCCCTGCATTGGGCGTCGGGACTTGTGTGCGCAGACTAGGTAGGAGCGGTATCCATAGGTTTCGGCCTAGCGGACACGCGTCAGTGAGAGACTACCCACACACACCGGCGCTCTCACCCTGTGGACAGTGCATGGTGGAGAGTTTGACTGGGGCGGTCGCCTCCCAAAAAGTAACGGAGGTGTATGCAAGGTAGGCTCACCCCGGACGGCAACCGGGCGAGTGGGGAGAATGCCCTATGCCTGCTTGACTGTAAGATGGGCACATCGAGCAGAGACGAAAGTCGATCATACTGAACCGGAGTTTCCTTGTGGAAGGGGCTTCGCTCAACGGATCAAAGGTACCCCGGGGATAACAGGCTTATACTTCCCGAGAGCTCGAATCGACGGAAGTGTTTGGCACCTTGAATATCGGGGTAAAAAGAATTCAGAGGTCTTCCTCACTGCGTGAGAAGGTAAACTTCCTCACTGTGTGAGAAGATAAACTTCCTCTAGTTTTTTCTTTTTAACGAAGGCAGAATGCGGGAACTTTCATTGAGGAAACCCCGCAGGAAAGAAACTTCCTTACTCCATAAGAAGATAAACTTCCTTACTACGTAAGAAGATAAACTTCCTCATAAAGTGAGAAAATACATTTCCTCAACGACTCAACGCCTTCCTTCCAAGTGGAAGAAGAGAGAGTCTTTCTTCTGGGAACAGAAGAACGGTCGTCGACTCAAAGACGAACGGTATCTATAGGTGATCCTCAAGCAAATTTTTGCGAAGAGATTCTTCTCAAGCAAATCCTTGCGAACAGGTTCTTCTCGAGTAACTTGTTACGAAGAGGTTCTTCTCAAGAAGATCCTTGGGAAGAAGACCTAGTGCATCTGCAAAATGCTCGTACTTGTACTTGTGTTCTGTTTCATAATAAAAAATACTTTAAACCTAGTGTTGGTTCATTCTTGAATTTTCCATCGAAGAAGAAGGTTCTCAAGCCGTCCAAGTACTGGAGTGAGTACAAGGAAGTAGAAGAAGAAATAGAAGGTCAAAATCTGTCCAATCTCAAGATAAGGAGATTCAACAGGCATTGCACCAATCCATCCAAGAAGAAGAGCGGTTGCTACAAAGCTCCAATAGGCCATTGCCGCCAATGGTCGGAAGGCATTCGATCGAACTGAAGCAGTATGAAGCCAAGGCATCAATCCAAGACATACAAAGGTTGCAATCATTGCCACAACTCCAAGAAGTTTGTCTGGAATTGATCGAAGAACTGCGTAGAAAGGAAGCACATAGAATTCCGGTACAATGTGTGCAGGGGTGCTCAAAGGGTTGGCTGGAATGTAGTTATCCGCGTGCCCCAGATAGTTGGGTGCATAGTGAACAAAACACGAGAAGATGATTGCGAAAATCAACCATGCCACAAGATCCTTCACGTAAAAGAGCGGATAGAGCGGGTGCTTATCTGTGTGTGAAGGGACCCCAACAGGGTTGTTTGACCCGTATTGGTGAAGGGCTGCAATGTGAAGGATAGAAAGTCCGGCAATCACAAAGGGAAGAAGATAGTGTAGACTAAAGAATCGGTTCAAAGTTGCGTTATCCACGCTGAATCCTCCCCAAAGCCAAACAACGACATCATTTCCAACAACAGGAATAACAGATGCAAGACTTGTAATAACGGTTGCTCCCCAGAGAGACATCTGTCCCCAAGGAAGAACATATCCAATAAAGGCTGTAAGAATCATCAAAAGAAGGAGAACAACTCCAAGAACCCATACAAGCTCCCGTGGGCTTGTGTAGGACCCGTAGTACAATCCTCGAAGAACGTGAATATAGACCACGATGAAGAACATTCCTGCTCCGTTTGCGTGAAGGTATCGAAGGAACCATCCTCCCTCGACATCTCGCATAATGTGTTCCACACTTGAGAAGGCAAGGTCGACGTGAGGAGTATAGTGCATTGCAAGGAAGATTCCACTTGCAATTTGAATCCCAAGACAAATTCCTGCGAGAGATCCGAATCCCCACATGTACGTAAGGTTTGAGGGGGTTGGATAATCACTTACGTGATCGTTGACCACACTCAAAGCGGGCTGAGTGATCAAAGCTGATCGGCGCATAAAGGGCGCGGGCCGGTGTCCTTCGGTGATTGGTCCGAAGTTTCCTTTTCCAAAGGCTTGGGTTTCTTCCTGAGAAGTCGAAGCCCATAGAGGGGCCATTGAAGTTGGTGCGGTCGATGCCTGGCGTGCGCCTGCTCGGTTGACAAAAGTTGACATACACAAAAAACTATGGGAAAAATTCCCAGGATTTATTTTCAGGGACTTAGAAACTTCTTCACTGCTTGAGAAGGCAAGCTTCCTCACTATGTGAAAAGATAAACTTCCTCTGAAGAAACAAAAAACTTCTTTTCACAGAAAAAGAGTGAACACTCAACCGTTTCAAAGACAAAAGGGAGGACGGAAGTTTTTCTCCTGGGAAAAGAAAGTGGAAGAACCCATTTTCTAGTAAGAAGCAGTATTTTTTGCTTAGGGTTAAAAACTCGTAGAGAGCTTGCTTAGTACGAACACGCTTCTCGGTGTACCCGAGGGACACGGTTCGCCTATCCTGCGGTGGTCTTCCGCCAGCGTTGATATGTCGTGTGAAAGCTGGTTTCGGGCTTCAGACGCGCTCAGCCCTTCTCCTCTCCGGACGTAGCTTCTCTGCGCTGCCGTGGGACGACAACAGACACACCAGAGGTCCGTCCCACTCGGTCCTCTCGTACTAGAGTGGGGGCTTCTCACATATACCTCTTGATCCAAAAGATCAAGGCTTTACCCTCACGGTAGGTAGAAACCAAACTGTCTTACGACGTTCTAAACCCATCCGCGTCCTGTATTAATCGGCGAACAGCCGAACCCTTCGCACCTTCTGCAGCACGAGGACACAGGGAGACGACATCGCTTGAAAACAATTGCAAGAGAAAGGCTGAATCTTGCTTCAAATTTTCCTATCTTCTTTCTCCTCTTCGCAATAGCTTGCGCGAGAAGAACCTCTTCGTACGAATGTAATCGAGAAGAACCTTCTTATTCCATGAGAAGAAAGACCTCATCCTCGGTAATTCTTTGGATGAGGGCATCCATACTTTGATCGGCCTTTTCGGCGTTCAAAAACTGGAAGAAAGTCTTGTTTTGCTCGAACACAATGGTAATTCACCCCAGGGAGATCTTTCACTCGACCTCCCCGAACCAAAACATGGGAATGTTCTTGAAGAGTGTGAAAAATTCCTGGAATATACGCAAGGATAGTTCGTCCTGTACTTAGTTTCACTTTCGTAATTTTTCGTTGGGCGGAATTCGGTTTTTTTGGCTTGATGACATAGACCCGGAGGCAGATCCCTTTTCGAAAGGGAGATCCCTCAAAAGCTGGAACTTTAGATTTTTTTTGGGTTCGAAGGCGAGAAGCTGTTCGAAGAAGTTGACGAAGCGAAGGCATAGAAAGAAGAAGAAAAGAGAGAGGATACGTACACTATCCTTTCTCCTTTGAAAAAGACACTGGAGTAGAAGGGATCGAACCTTCGCATGTCGGTACCAAAAACCGATGCCTTACCACTTGGCTATACTCCAGAATCACGCGCTCTTAAAGAGGATTCACTCGAACGTAGTGATGAGGTTCTTCTCGAGTACATTTGTACGAAGAGGTTTTTCTCGAACCTAGTGATGAGGATATTATCCTCGTGAAGAATTCACTCGAGAATATCCTCTTCGCAAAGATTTGCTCGAGAGGAGCCTCGACTAAAAGGAAGAAAGATTCTCTTCCTAGAAGGCGGTCGGGGTGATCACCTTGTTCCACCCTAAAGTCTTCTTTAGAAGCTCGTAAGCCTACGCTCTAAGCTTTAAGCTTTAGGGTGGAAGCAAGAGAGTTCTCAAGAATAGAGACAAATGTTTTCTCAAAAATGCCAAAAATAGAGTGGATACTTCAAAAAAGCATAGGCACTGATTAACCGGGCTTATGGAGCCATACAATTCTTGTGCATTTTTGGTGGGTATAGCTCAGTGGTTAGAGCGTCTGTTTGTGGTATAGAAAGCGCGGGTTCGATTCCCGCTATCCGCCCACGAGTGGTCGTGTGGTCCAGGGGCAAGACAGGAGCCTGCAAAGCTCTTAACGGCGGTTCGAATCCGCCCACGGCCTCATCGCAATAACTTGCTCGAGAAAACCCTCGTCACTAGGTTCGAGAAAAAGTTCTTAGTGAAAGTTTTTTCTCTTCGCGAGAAACATACAAAGATTACCGCCTTTTTGGAGAGTTCCAAAGACTCTCTCTCAGATTTTGTATTGGTCTTTTTAGGTCTTCTTTTCTGCCTCTTCGTGAAGAATTCACTCGAGAAAAGCCTCTTCCTTCAAAAGGCATAAAGAGAGAATACCTTTCTTTCTTTGTAGACTCGGTTCTAAAAGTAGACCTTTTTCCTTTTTCTTTCTCAGATTTCTGACGAAAATTTTCTTTTTATGGCATCTTCTGTCCAAACCCCAGTCGCTGGATTTGAGCGACTTCTTTCAAAGCTTTCCCCTAAGGCGGCCCAAGAACTTGGGTCTGGACCGGGCCTTACTCTTGCTTATGCCCTTCCGACTGCGGTAGAAGGGATGGTACTTCAAGACACTCACCTTCAGGTACATGTCCGGCCAAAAAACCTTCGACAAGTTCTTCGATATCTTCGAGATGAGGAAAGTCTTCAATATACAACACTCACCGCAATGAACGTCGTTGATCGACCAACTGCAGAACTTCGGTTTGGAGTCGTGTATCAACTTCTTTCTTACACTTTGGAACATCGTCTTCAAGTCATCTGTCTTGTGTATGATCATGAGTCTATTCCAAGTGTGGTTGATCTCTATCCAAGTGCTCAATGGTCTGAGTGTGAAAATTGGGATATGTTTGGAATTCATACTTTGAATCATCCAAATCTCTATCGTCTTCTCACTGATTATGGGTTTGAAGGTCACCCTTTGCGGAAAGATTACCCGCTTTCTGGATTTACTGAAGTTCGGTATGACGAAGATCTTCAACAAGTTGTAAGCACACCAGTTGAACTTGCTCAGGAATACCGGGTCTTTGACTACGCATCACCTTGGAAAACTTTCTGAAGGCCCTTCTTCACTACGTTCGAGAAGGACCTCTTCGCAGTGAAGACCTTCAGAGCTCATGAGAAAACTCTGTTTGGAAAAGTGGCTGAGTGGACGATAGCGCTGGTTTGCTAAATCAGTATACCGACTTTTCGGTATCATGGGTTCGAATCCCATCTTTTCCGATACTCAGCCACGCTTTTGTCCGGTTTTTAGGCTCTTCCTCCTCTTCGCAAGAACTTGCTCGAGAAGACCCTCTTCGCAAAGATTTGCTCGAGAGGAGCCTCTAACGTATGGGCTCGGGGATATAACTCAGTTGGTAGAGTGTTTGCTTTGCACGCAAAAAGCCATCGGTTCGAATCCGGTTATCTCCAATCTTCTCATAAAGAGAACCTCATCACTAGGTTCGAGAAGAACCTCATCACGACCTTCGAGTGAAGCCTCTTTAGGAGCTCGAGTGAAGGGAAGAAGGTCTTTTTAGGAACTCCTTGCAGATCTCTAAAGGGGAGAATATTGCCCTTATGGCTCAGTGGTAGAGCGCACCCATGGTAAGGGTGAGGGCCCGAGTTCGATCCTCGGTGAGGGCTTCCTCAAGTCAACTCTTCAGGAAAAGTATTCTTCTCATGGAATGAGGAGGATATTCTCGAGCAAATTTTTGCGAAGAGGGTACTCTCGAACATAGTGATGAGGTTTTTCTCGAGTGAATTCTTCACGAAGAGGATATTCTTGAGCAAGTTATTGCGATGAGGGTGCTTAGCTCAGTTGGTAGAGTGTGTCCCTTACAAGGATACTGTCAGCGGTTCGAGTCCGTTAGCACCTACTCTTAGATCGAAGAAGACGAGGCCCTGCTCGAGTGAACTCTCACGAAGAGGCCCTCTTTAAGAGCTCGATAATCTCTAAGCTTTAGATTCGGAACTCTCATAAAGAGCTTCTTCTTGAACGTAGTGATGAGGTTATTCTTGATCAATTTATTGCGAAGAGGTTCTTTTCGAACGTAGTGAAGAAGGAGCCTTTTTCCTCTCTTGTTTCCTTTTTTTTGTCTTTTGTATGGATTTTGGTTCTGTCTTTGTTCTTCTTTTGATTGCAGCTGTTCTTGCACTTGCAATTCTTGCGGCTTCTCTTCTTGTTGGGCAACCCCGACGAGCAGATATTGATACTGAGGCTGCGTACGAGTGTGGGTTTGAGCCTTTTGACGATGCCCGAGGTCGATTTGATATTAAGTTTTATCTTGTGGCTATTCTTTTTATCATTTTTGATTTGGAAGTTTCCTTTCTCTTCCCATGGGCTCTTTCCTTGAGTCACACAGGAATCTTTGGATTTTATGTGATGATGGTGTTTTTGGGTGTGCTTACAGTCGGGTTTGTGTATGAGTGGACCAAGGGCGCTCTCGATTGGTGACACACACACACAACCTTTTGTCCAATCTTAAAATTTTTCCCGTTTTGCTCGATTGTGTCTTCTGTGTTTCACGGAAGTTTTATTTTCTTTCTTTGTATTCTCTTTTGAGAGGTTTCCAGCTTTTTTCTGCTTTTGCAGTTTGTATTCTTTTTTTTCTATGGCATCTTCTGCCCCAGCAACTGGCGCACAGCGTCTCTACTCTTTTATTGAACGATGGGTATTCTCAACAAACCATAAGGATATTGGGACTCTTTACCTCATCTTTGCAGCCTTCTCTGGAGTTCTTGGAACTTGCTTCTCTATTCTTATTCGAATGGAACTTGCAGCTCCAGGAAACCAAGTTTTGAGCGGAAACCATCAGGTGTATAACGTGATTGTTACCGCACACGCTTTCCTCATGATTTTCTTCATGGTTATGCCTGCTCTTATCGGAGGGTTTGGAAACTGGTTGGTTCCTCTTATGATTGGAGCTCCAGATATGGCGTTCCCACGATTGAACAACATTTCATTCTGGCTTCTTCCGCCAAGTTTGATCCTTCTCCTTACTTCTGCTCTTGTAGAGGGAGGGGTAGGAACCGGATGGACTGTCTATCCTCCTCTTTCAACTCATGCTTTCCATAGTGGGGGAGCTGTTGATCTTGCGATTTTCTCTCTTCACGTGAGTGGTATGAGTTCGATTCTTGGAGCAATCAACTTCATTTCAACTATCTTTAACATGCGAGGACCAGGAATGGAGATGCATCGAATGCCTCTTTTTGTTTGGTCTGTGTTGATTACTGCCTTCCTCCTTCTTCTTAGCCTTCCTGTCCTTGCAGGAGCGATCACTATGTTGTTGACTGACCGAAACTTCAACACAAGTTTCTTTGATCCAGCTGGTGGAGGAGACCCTATCCTCTATCAGCACCTCTTCTGGTTCTTTGGGCACCCTGAAGTCTACATTCTTATTCTTCCTGGATTTGGAATCGTCTCACACGTTGTTTCAACCTTCAGTCGAAAACCTGTCTTTGGATACGTTGGAATGGTGTATGCGATGGTAAGTATTGGTATTCTTGGATTTATCGTCTGGGCACACCACATGTATACCGTTGGTCTTGATATTGATACCCGAGCATATTTCACAGCAGCAACCATGATTATCGCGGTTCCTACTGGAATTAAGATTTTCTCATGGCTTGCAACTATGTGGGGTGGTGAGATTGAACTTCAAACTCCAATGCTTTTCGCGGTTGGATTTATCTTCCTCTTTACTGTTGGAGGAGTGACTGGTGTTATTCTTGCAAACTCTGGGGTTGATATTGCACTTCACGATACCTACTATGTGGTTGCACACTTCCACTATGTTCTTTCAATGGGAGCCGTATTCGCTCTTTTCTCAGGATTCTACTTCTGGTTTGGAAAGATTACTGGACGATTCTATAACGAAGAACTTGCACAGATTCACTTCTGGCTCTTCTTCCTTGGGGTGAACGTAACCTTCTTCCCAATGCATTTCCTTGGACTTGCAGGAATGCCTCGACGAATTCCTGATTATCCAGATGCATATGCAGGATGGAACGCAGTTGCGTCCTACGGGTCATACATCAGCCTTCTCTCAGTTGTTCTCTTCTTCTATATTGTTGCAGAGGCACTTTGGTCAGATCGTCTTACTCCTGAAGCTGCATGGCAGCCTTCAGAAGAGTTTGATGTTTCAAGTCTAGAGTGGGCTCTTCCTTCTCCTCCAAAGTATCACACCTTTGAGGAAGTTCCAGGAATCAAAGTGACCAACCAAATGGAATATTTGAAAGCTCGACTTGCAAATATCCAAAAGAAAGACTGAGTCTGACTCTCAAAAAACTTTTCTCCACTTATTCGTGAACCTTGCTTTTTTCTCTCATTTCCTTCTTCCAACTTTTTCTTCTTATGCAATGAGGAAGTTTATCTTCTCACGGAGTGAGGAAGTTTTCCTCATAAGCGTAAGTTCTGAAACTTTTGCGAAAAGGAGCGCTCTTGGAAAAGTGTTTATACTTTGAGATTTCTTCAAAAACTTTCAGAACGCATTGTAGGAAAAAAGCACCCCCTTTTTTGTTTTAAAAATGAGTTTCTTTTAAGACAAGAAAGTTTTTCTTTTTTGTATGTCCTTTCGTCTTCAAGCATATCAACGTCAGTCTCAAGACCCTGCTTCAATCCTAGACAATAGTGTTTCTTCATGTACTGTGAAAATTACGGCAAAGACACCGAGCGCATTGGCACATTGTCTTCGTGGTCTCGAGCATCAAGGAGGAGTTCTTGGACTTTCTCCCTCGGCAGCCCTTGCAACTCATAAGCAAAGTCGACATTCTCTTCTGCGAGGCCCTTTTGTTCATAAGAAGTCTCAAGAAGGATGGCAAGACCATACATATACAACCGCCCTTACTTTTACACTTCCTGAAACTATCCACATTGATCAATTTCAGGAACTTTTGGTTGGATCTTTGGATACCCTTGGAGATGGAACAAGTCTATCCTTTTCTGTGACAAGCACCACTCCTCACGAGGAAAGAAGATAAACTTCCTCATACTCTTTCATTTTTTTATGGCACGTTCAAGTTGGAAAGGTCCTTACGTGGACCCTCATCTTCTCGAAGCGATTGAAACCCGGGCCAAAAAGGTTCGACAAGGGGATCAAAAAGCAAAACAAGAGGGTATTCGAACCCAAAGTCGAAAATCTACTATTCTTCCTTCTTTTGTTGGATCGGTTTTCCATGTGTACACTGGGCGAACCTTTTTGCAAGTTCGAATTACTGAAGATATGGTTGGTCATACTCTTGGTGAATATGCAAATACTCGAAAACCAGGATCCCACCCGAAACGGTCGAAGAAAAAATGATTATTTTTTCAAGTGTATGGAAGAAGACTCTGTGGAGAAGTTTTCAAGTTCATCGGTTCCTACGAGCCTTAAAATTCTTCAGATCCCTCGTCCTTTTAGTCGAGAAAACCCTCTTCCTTTTAGTGGAGAATACCCTTTTTAGCAATTCGGGGACTTGATAAAAAAATATCAAGTTTGACAGTCTTCTGCAAGAAAAGAAAGTTTTCTTCTCATGGAATGAGGAGGATATTCTCGAGCAAATTTTTGCGAAGAGGGTACCCTCGAACATAGTGAAGAAGTTTTTACTCGGTTTTCTCAGCATCATAAAACCATTTTTTCCCTCGATTTTCCACTGACCATTTCTTTTCATGGCATCAAAAACCAATCCAACCTCCCTTCGTCTTGGCCTCCATCGGGGACACGAGTCTCTTTGGACAACGAAAGGATCTTCTGGAGCCCTTGTTGCCCAAGATCGAGGGCTCCGTCTTCAAATTGAAGCCTACCTAAAGGCTCTTCAATGTATTCCGGGACAAATTGTGATTCGGCGGAGTGCACATCGTCTTCAAATTGATAGCCTTTATACAAAAAACGCTCTTTTTGAAGATACACGTCCAAAAAGTCGGCGAAAAAATCGGGAGCGAGGTCGTTTGCCTCGACAGAATCGAGCCCACGATCAAGAACACGCACAAGGGTTTCGTTTGGCTGCCCAACGAATGAAAGCATTTTGGGCGCATTCTCTTTTCACAGGGACACCTTCTGGATCAGTCTTGGTTCATAGTGGGCGAGCCCATCGAGAACTCGCTACCCTTCTTCTTCTTGGACAACAAAATCAGCACACCTCTTTTCAAGCGACAAGTGCTTTTTATGCACGAATTCGAGTCTTGAGTGCCTTGAGCTGCCTTTCCGATGCTGAACAAGGTCGAATGAGTCTTGGATATCGAGCAACCCAAACTGCTTTGCATCCTGCCCTTGCGGATCGGAAAGATACCCGATTGCGACGACTTGTGACACCACCTTCAACATTGAGTGCAACCCATCTTTTTGGATACGGTGGAGTCCAACAAGCAGCAGGATCTTCTCTTTCTACCGAAAATCTTCATCTTCAAGGTCTTCTTTCTTTGGCAAAAGAGGGGAAAGGGTTTGGATCACGAGCATATCAACAAACTCTTCAAAATCGTTTTGACTGGATTGAAAAGCACTGTCGAACAGGTCCTTCTCGATTGATTTCTCTTCCCGAGAAAGGCACAAAAGCCAAAACTGGTCTTGAAATTACTTTTGGTTCTCGATGGAAGGGGCTCAACCCTCAATCAACTGAGAAAACTAGCCTTTTGCACCACACTTCTTTCTTTCTGTTGACTGAAAAGGCTTCACCAACACTAGTCAGTCTCGAGCAAGGAAGCTCTTTGAGTGGGCCTTTTGCACGCTCTCTTGGTCGCGCTTCTGGAGGTGCATCCATTCGCATGTTGACTCGAGCTCTGGAAATGTATACTGGTCAACGAGTAGATCTTCGCTTTCATAAAGCAAAGGATCTTTTGGCTCATCCTGACCTTCTTGCGCGTGGTATTGCCTTGGCTCTTGAACAACGAGTCTCACCACGAGCGATTGGGAGTCGGTTGGGAACTCTTTATAGCCGAGGATCCACTTCTCTTTCTCAAGAGGGGTCAAAACCTTATGGCGGGTCAGATGTTTTGCTCTCAAATCGTCTTTTGGGTCTCCGAATTCGAGTATCCGGTCCTCTTGGAAAACAAGGTGGGGGAAAAAAACAAACAATTGTAAAAAAGTTTGGATCAACACCTTTGAGTACATTGTCAGCTCATATTGGGTATAGCCAAAACCTAGCGTACACAAAGCGAGGAGTTGTTGGAGTAAAGGTCTGGGTCCATACAGCCCCTTCTCAAACAGTTCACCAAACAAATCCTTTTGTACAAACTGTGTATCCACATTCTGTACCATCAACTTGGACTTCTCTTTCAACTACTCACTTTGTCGCCTAAGGAAATAATTATAGTACGTAGTGTTTTTGCTTTCCAGTATCTTTCCCGTATGAATGGAAAGAAAACTATCTTCTCTTTTTTTAGAGAAACACTCTCTTTGAACGTCTTTTCGTGAATTATGAGAAGGAGTGTTTTTTATACTTTCCTTCGTCTTCTCTTTCCTTTTTTTGTCTTGTATGCTTCAACCAAAACGAACACCTTTTCGAAAATATCAAAAAATGAAAGGCAGTTTTGAAAAAATTGCTACCACAGGTGAGCTAATGTTTGGAACTTATGGAATTCAAGCACTCGGTCCCTGCAAACTTCCAGCTCGATCTCTCGAAGCTGCCCGTCGTGTCATTACTCGAACATTGAAACGTCAAGGAAAACTTTATATTCGAGTTTTTCCTGATGTTATTGTGACACGAAAACCTCAAGAGGTCCGAATGGGAAAAGGGAAAGGAAATCCTCATCATTGGATTGCTCGAGTGCGCAAAGGAGAGGTCCTTTTTGAAATGAGTCGAGTGCCAAAAACTGCGGCTCAAGAAGCTTGTGCTCTTCTTTCAGAAAAGTTCCGTGTTCCACTTCGTTTTATTGATCGTTCTCATGGCCTTACTCAATGGGGGACAGAGAACTGATCACTTTTTCTGATCTTTTTAGAATCTGACCTTTTAAGTATTCTTCTGGAAAGACTTTCTTTCTTTTTTTCTCCTTTGTTTTTTGTCTATGATCATTACAGGAAGTCGACTTCACGTTGTTGATAATTCCGGAGCTCGAAAGGTCCGATGTCTTAAAATCTATGGGGTTCAACCCAAAGGATACGGAGGCGTTGGTGCGACCATTTTGGTGAGTGTCCGTTCTCTAAGTCCAAAAATTCAAAATCCCAAGGTTCGCGTGGGTTCTATGTATAAAGCTGTGATTGTGAATACTTTGAAACCTCGGCAACGAGCAGATGGAAGTTCTCTTGCTCATGGGTATAATGCTTGTGTGTTGTTGAACGCACAAGGAGGTCCTTTGGGGACCCGTGTTCATACGCATGCAGGAGTTGAACTTCGTCGAGAACATACAAAAATTCTTAGTCTTGCACCTCGAACAGTGTGAAGACGATCTTTTCTCTAGGCCTTTCTTCTCCTGGAAGAAGAAGGTTCCTCTCGAGCAAATCTTTGCGATGAGAGTACTCTCGAACGTAGTGATGAGGCTCTTCTCGAGTGAATTCTTCACGAAGAGGTTACTCTTGAACGTAGTGATGAGGTTCTTCTTCTCATGAAATGAGGAGGATTTCCTTTTTTTTCGCATTTTTGTGAGAGACTGGAGAAAAACACCCTTGTTTATGCCCGAGATACATCCTTTTATAGGATGAGTGTAAACTCTTTTTTTCCTCTTTTTTTGAGATTCTTTGTTATGACAGTGTCTAAGACTTTTCAATCGACAGAAAGTTCTGACTACCCTTTGATGTCAAGTCTCCAGCATCACGTTCAAGCAGTTTGTGTGTACGATACCTTGGTCAATACTGGAAGCTTTTCTGGCCCTCTCAGTATTTCTCTTCATTGTACAGATAAGGGATTGCTGGTGGACCCGAAAGATGGGATTCGTCTTATGAAAATTCTAAGCCTTCTTACAGGAGTGTATCCTGAAAGTGCCCAAGCACAGGGCCACCACGCTCAATTTTCTATTCGAAAAGATGATCTTCTTGGATTTACTCTTTCGTTGAAGGGGGAAGCCGCAGAAGCTTTCCTTTCCCGGTGTATTCATACTTTTTTTCCCTTGGACCCAACTTTCCAGGGAATCCCTCTTTCACAATTGAACGCTCAAGGTGATCTTTCATTCACCTTTCCTTCTTTGACGCACTGTCCAGAACTTGATCCGTTGAAGCCCCTTCTTGAAGAAGGTCTTTACCTTCAAGTGTCTATTTGTACACCAGAAACCAGTCTGGAAGGGGGGTATCGGTATCTGACTGAGCGACAATTTCCTCTTCTTCCAGAGAGTGCAGTCCAAGAAAACGGACAATGATTTGTCACACTTTTAGCAGTTACAATTTTTTGACTGATACACTTGGATGAGAAAAAATACCTCTATGACGTCTCCTCTGAGAACAACTTTCTCACTTCGTGAGAAGATAAACTTCCTCACGTTGTGAGAAGATAAACTTCCTCTCTTATGGCACTTAAAGGCTTTCACTTGTATGAAATTGCACGCCTTCCTGGAAAAGGGAAGGTTACGACAGATCGTCGTCGTCGATATAAGGTTAGTGACCGTAGTACATATCGACGGCTTCTTCGATCTCTTCTTCAGAATCTTCGTCTTCCTGCAGCATATCGGTATGCGGTTTCCTTGCATCTTGCGTCTTTGGACCGAAATACCTCTGCAATTCGGGTACGAAATCGATGTACACTTACCGGCCGCGGGCGAGGAGTTTTTTCAAAAACCCGATTGAGTCGACATGCCCTTCGACGACTGGCAAGTCGTGGTCATCTCCCAGGCTTTGTAAAACGACATTGATTCTTTTGGGGAAACCCTCCGTTTTACTTTTCGAGTCTATATTCTCAAACTATATTCGAGAATACCCTCTTCACGACCTTCGAGAGTAACCTCCTCATTTCATGAGAAGAAAATCCTCTTTAAGAGCTCGATAAGCTCTGAGTTTTCGCTGGACTTCTCACGAAAAGGATTCTTCTAGAGCAAGTTCTTGTGAAGAGGCTATTCTCGAGCAAATCTTTGCGAAGAGGCTATTCTTCTCATGGAATGAGGAGGGTATTCTCATGAGTTCTGAAGCTCTTGCAAAGAGACCCTCTATTTCTTAAAGATTTTGGGCTTCTTCTTTCTTTTCCCTCCTCTTTTTCATCCTTCCATGAAATACTTTGGACACCAACCTTTGGACGCTCTTGTAACCGCTCTTAGCACAGGAGCAACGCGTGGGCAAAAAAATGTTCGTCTTCCTCGAACAGCTCAAAATTGCGCAATTCTTGATATTCTTTCTTCTTACGGTCTTATTCATGGATGGAGCGAGCACAAAAAAGATCTTTGTGTGGATCTTCGATATGTGCATGGTCGTCCTGCTTTGCGTGCAATTCGTCGCGTATCCAAATCACAGAAACGAGTCTATATGCGAGCACGACAACTTGACCAAGGATCCCCTTATTGGAATCTGAATATTCTTTCAACAGATCAAGGAATTCTAGCACACACAGATGCTTGGGTTTCAAACTTGGGAGGAGAACACCTTCTTGAAGTGAACGGATCCTTGTCGTGAGAAATCACTTGAGGAAACTCTCATCACTACGTTCAAGAATACCCTCCTCATTTCATGAGAAGAAAATCCTCTTCGTGAGAATTCATTCAAGAAGAGTCTTCTTCACTACGTTTGAGGAAATCCTCTTTATTGGATCTTCTTCCACCTCAAGCGGATACGTTCGAGATAGTCCTCTTCACTGGGTTCGAGACGATCCTCTTCACTAGGTTCGAGACGATCCTCAGGCTGAGAATGATTCCCACCCGCAATCAGCCGAAACAATTTTCTGTCTTTTTTTCTATGCCTCCTTTTGTGTTTACACTTCCCTCGGATTTGAGTCTTCATATGTTTGGATCTCGCCATGTGTTTTTGACAGGACCTCTTGGTTCCCTTCTTCTGGATTGTGAAGGTACAATTGAACTTTCAGGTCGAAAGATTCTTTGTGATCGTGCCCGAAGTCTTCGCCTTCTTGAAACAACCTGCGACCACCTTCGGGTTGGAACACGTAAGGTTTTTGAGCTTGTTGGAACAGGATTTAAGGCGGATCAAAGTCCCACAGCAACTCGAGTGAAAGTGGGGTACTCCCACGATACCCTTTTTCCCCATGGAGAAGATTGGATGCTTCATTTGGATGGACCTACTACTCTTTTTTTGTATGGGATCCATCCAGGAATTCTTGGATCGATCGGAGCTCAACTTCGAGATCTCCGAAAACCTGACCCTTATAAGGCAAAAGGTGTTCGGATCCAAGGCGTTTCTTATAGCCTTCGCGAGGGAAAGAAGAAATGATTTTTTCACTTTTTCTCAAAAACGTCCTTTTCCTTCTTGTGGTGAAGAACCTCAAAGCTCAAGAGCTCACGAGAAAAACCTCTTCCTGAGCATAAGCTCTAGAACTTGCTCGAGAAGACCCTCTCCGTGAGGACTTCACTCAAGAATATCTTTTTCGCTCATATGACTCATTTGAGTCTCCAAGCAGAGATCCTTTTTTTGTATGCCAACACCTACAACAACTCTTTTGGGCCAGTCTTTTCCGTCCTCAACACCACTTGGGCATGCCCTTCGAGCACTCTACGGAATTGGACATCAGAGTGCCAAAACCTACTGTGCCGTTCTTGGAGTTCTTCCAAGTCTTCCTTTGTCCGCACTCTCGAAAGAACATTCAATGCAATTGACTGCTCTTGGAGAAGCCTTGTACCCAGGAGCATACACTTTGAAACGAGTGCACCTTCGAAACCTTCAAACCTTGGTAGAAACTTCCTCCTATCGAGGATTTCGTCATCGATCTGGCCTTCCTTGTCGAGGTCAACGCACGCGATCAAATGCCCGGACCCCTCGACGAAATAACCTTCTTCGGAAGGGTGTCGGTCGTTAAATGAAAAGCTCCACGCTTTTTCTTCTTTTTTTCCCTTTTTTGTTTTTTGCATGTCTTTGTCTTCAGACTCATCGTCACCATCTTTGGTGAATGTGCACACTCAAACCCAACAAGAGGGAGATCTCCGGAGTATGGCCCTGCAAGCGCTTCGTCTTCGAGCAAAGCGAATTCGACACCTTGTCCTTCGACGCCATTGGTCTCCTGCGGGAAGTCTCCCTTCAACGACTCTAGGTGGTCGAAAAGGATCTTCACTGCATTGGTATCTTTCTGGGCAAAACTTAGTCGAAGAGGATTCTTCTCGAGCAAATTTTTGCGAAGAGGATTTTCCTTACAAGACTCGTCTTCAAACTCTCTACACAGAGGGATTGGAAACTCTATCAGTTTCAAAAACAGGTACACTTCAAGAGAATGCATGGGCAACCTTGCAGAGTGGGCGGGCTCGTGCACAAGCCTCAAACTTTTCAGAGACTCTCCCAACTCTAGGAACTCAGGAAGGGATTGATACACACCTTCTTCATAAGGAGGAAGCTCGTTTTCATGCACGTTTTTATGCGCAGCAAAAAAATCGATTTCCTGCGTACGGGTGTCTTCATGTAACCTCGGTCGCAAATAACTGTTTCCTTGGGATTACAGATATTTGGGGTCAATCCCTTCATCATGCATCAACCGGAAGTATTGGCTTCACTCAAAAACAACGTTTGACACACCCAGCTTTTGCGCTTGGCATGAAAATGGCACGAGAGGCATTTCAAGGTGGAATGAAATATTTTCTTTTGGTGGTTTCTGGACCAGGCCGCGGGGGTTCTGCAGCGCAAGCAGGAATTACGAAAGTTGTTCAACGACATTGGAAAGCAGCTCGAAAAGAAGGTGTTCATCCAACCTTTAAACGAGTTGGAACTCTTTTTGTGAAAAAAGCACCCCACAATGGTTGTCGCCTTCCAGCGCAGCGTCGAAAGCGTCGGAAAACGAAAGTCCGACCTCTTCGACTTGGAATGTGAGGTCTATAAAAGTTTTTGCTCTTCTCAGGGTCTCCTTTCGTCATTTGAAACCTTACGCAAGTACATCCTCACAAGCTTTTAAAAAGGACCTCTTCACTATATTCGAGGAAAACCTCTTCGCAAGAACTTGCTCGAGAAGAACCTCATCACTACGGTCGAGAATACCCTCTTTGGAAGAGCTCTACAAGCTCAGAGCGTACGCTCAAGAGCAAGGCCTTGACCGCCTTATGGTGAACCTGATATTGTTCTTTCATCAAAAGTAATTTTTCCCTTTATTCGTGTGAAAAGATCGATATCTTCCTGTACGGAGGTTCCTTCAGACAAGAGTCTTTCTTGACCTTTTGAAGAACTTTAAAAGTTCTTTTTTTATTGACTCTTTATGTCTCAAGCAGCAAAGCTTATTGGCGCAGGATGCGCAACCATTGGGCTGGCAGGTGCTGGAGTTGGAATCGGAACCGTGTTCGGATCTCTAATTACCGGTGTTAGCCGAAACCCAGCTCTAGAGCAAACCCTTTTCCGAATTGCGATTCTTGGGTTTGCGCTTACTGAGGCGATTGCGCTTTTCGCGCTTATGATGGCCTTCCTTCTTCTTTTCGTATTCTGATCTCTCAGAAGATGAAAAGAATCTGTCTTTTTTCGAAAGACACCGGAATTTCCGGATGCGAATATGGTGAAATTGGTAGACACGCTGGTTTTAGGAACCAGTGGCTTACGCCTTGGGGGTTCGAGTCCCTCTATTCGTAGACATCTTTATACTTCAAAAAAAAAAGAATCCTTTCTTGTATCCGAGAAGAACAGGGTAAACTTTATCCCCCAGCCAATTGCACTAAAAAAGCTCTTCTCGAAGGTAGTGACCAGGATTCTTCTCGAGCAAGTTATTGCGAAGAGGTTTCTCTCGAACCTAGTGACGAGGGTTTTCTCGAGCAATTTATTGCGATGAGGGTTCATAGCTCAGTGGGAGAGCAATCGGCTTTTAACCGACAGGCCGTAGGTTCGAGTCCTACTGGACCCACCTTCACGTGGATGAATGGCCGAGTGGTCGAAGGCATCAGTTTTGAAAACTGACATACGGAAGTATCGGGGGTTCGAATCCCTCTTCATCCGACCTATTTCTTGAGACCCTTTGGAACAAAAGTATTTTTTATTTGGAAGAAAAAATTTGATTTTTTTGTCCCCACCGCTCTCTACAGAAGTACGTTTTTCGAAGTCCTTGACGAACGTGGGCCCAAAAAAGCAAACTAAGGCTCATCTCAAAAAGGAAGAGGCTACACATCCAAATACCCAAAAGACCTAGGAATACATCTGGAGTTGGCATAGCCAAGCTCAAACACACAAGGGTTCCCAAAGCCCAAATTTTCCGTAGGCCTTCAAGATCAATCAATGTGTACCCAAGAAGATGTACAAAAAAAGGGAGACTCGTGCAAAAAAGAAAGATCCAAAAAAGGAGAAAGACCCCTTCCCAAAGAAAACGAACCCATGCAAGCCCTCGGAGAAGAGGAAGCAACCCTGTGTGAATCTCTTGATGACCAAGATCAATCCCATAAACAGTTGTGAGACAAGAAATCCCAATCAAAAGAAAGAAACCACTTCCCCAAAGAAGCACACAGAAACTTCCAAGAAAAGACAAGATATGGGTATGAAACATCCAACTTTCATTCCGTTGCAATCCAGGGTGAAGACTTTCAAAAAAGGTCCACAAAAAAGTCGGGAGACAGGCACAGAGAGTTGTCAAAAGAAGGACCCGAAAAAGAACTTCAAATAGGTCTGTTGGAGCATGGGCGACAAACCCAAAAGACATTCCACTGAGTGAGGGAAAAAGCAAAAGACTCTCAACGAGGCCATGACCATAAAAGGCACCGCATCCAAGACCAGTCCCAAAGGTCACACACAACCAACTCAAGCGACGAGTTCCCTCCTTGAAATAACGAAAAGATAGTGACATAAAAGATTTTTTTATTGTTTTTAGCTATGATAGAGACGATCCAAAGTTCGCTCATTGACTTTCATAGGGTAAACAAGGTGCGCTGGAGGGCTAATCAAAGTGAGCATAAAGAGTCGAGGATTTGTTTCAATATGTCCAGCCATATACCGCCCTGGAAGCACTTTTTCTGGCACCCATCGTTGTGGATTCTCAGGCAGAGAAGGAAAACTCGATTGATTTTTCACTCGTTCCCAACTCTCGTGAAGAGGATTGGTATCCGCTTTCAATACCCGAGTATGATGAAGTCCAACTTCAAGATGAAGTCGGCGAAAACTTGCCTTTTTTGTGGCAGTGAGACCTTGACTTTTTTGAAGACTGAGTGCACGGAGACGCCATACCAAACCAGCAAGATCTTTTGTCGATTCAGCCTGTCCAAGCAAGCTTGTTTGAAGTCCATACTGGTTTTGAAGATCTTCTTCTTTCCATTGATGTGTCTGTGTATACTTTGTTTTTTGAAGCTGCGTATGAGCAACAGAAAGATACCGTGCACGAAGAAGAAGAGTATCTCCAAGAGCAAGCATACGAGTCGCAGCTGACAAAGGTTTTCCATTCAAGGTGTACCACCCTTGGCGAACCTGGGTCCGTGCTGCCCGAGGAGTTGATGCAAACCCAGCTCGATAGACGACCATGAAAGCCATTCGCTCCAAACTTTGAAGAAAAAGAGGTCCTGCTGTTGCTTGGTTCGATCGCGCTTTTTTCATCAATCGACCAAAATGAGTTGCAGGCATCCACCCATAGAAAGCACGAACGTTTTGTCGGGCTTGAAGTCGCTCTTTATACCAAGAAAGTTTTCGGGAGGATCGCCCTTGAAGACCGAGACGCCCACCCTCAATCAATCGCGCGAGCTTTGCTGAGAGTTTTTTTGTATGAAAGACAGGCGCAGGGCGGGAACGAAGAGTTCGTAGACGAGGATAAGGAAGGGTCATACACAAAAGGAAGAAATATTTGTTTGAGTGAAGCTCTCTCGAAGAAAAAAAGGGAAAAAGGAGGATTGGCTTTTGTGTCCAATCAGAAGACAAGGCCCTGCTCGAGTGAACTCTCGCGAAGAGGCCCCCCCAGAGAAACCTCTTCGCAACAACTTGCTCGAGAGAAACCTCATCACTACGTTCGAGAAGAAGGTCCGCTCGAGTGATATTCATCGCAAAAGGAAATGCTCACCATCGGAGTCGAACCGATACCCCAGAGACCTGGGAGCAGAGTTTGAATCTACCGTGTCTACCAATTCCACCAGGAAAGCAGGGTGTATCTTTGGATTGAAGAACCCAAAGATTTCTTCTCACGTCTAAGGCTTTCTTTAGGAGCTCGTGAGCCTATGCTCTTCGGAATTCTCACGAAGAGGCTATTCTCGAGCAAGCTATTGCGAAGAGGTTTTTCTCGACGATCAGGAAGAGGTTTTTCTCGAGTAAAGTTTTACGAAGAGGGGGGTTACGGGCAATGGGATTCGAACCCATATCTTCAGCTTGGAAGGCTGATAATCTAGCCCTTGATCTATGCCCGCGATTGTCTTACCTCCTTTTTGGGAAGACTGATGGTTCTCAGAGTGTGGCGCAGTTGGTAGCGTGCTCGGTTTGGGACCGAGTGGTCGCAGGTTCGAGTCCTGTCACTCTGAACCAAGGGTATTCCCTATGAAGGGTCTTCTCGAACGTAGTGAAGAGGTTTTTCTTCTCATGAAATGAGGAGGTTTCTCTCGAACGTAGTGACGAGGGTAAAACCCTCGTTTCCCTATAGGCGGTCAGCCTTTTTTCAGGGTAAGGGAAAAACTCTTTTCCTGACCCTGAAAAACCTGAGTGTCTATGTATTCGATGCACTCGAGATACTTTTCCCTCCTTCGTTCAAAAAAAGCTTTTCCCTTCTTTTTGTTTTTGTATGCGACTTCAACGACCTTTGTCTCCCCATTTGACGGTATATAGCCCGCAGCGTGGATCCGTGCTTTCGATTTCCATGCGTATTTCAGGGATTATCCTTCTAATCCCCTTCCTTTATGTAGGATTGGCACCTCTCTTCCTCAGTTCAGGATGGGCAACTCTTCCAGCTCTTCTCCAATCTTCTGTGAACCCTCTTCTTCTCGGACTTGAGGGTCTTCGAGATGCGACAAGCCTCCAAGGCTCAATGAATGTTGTTTCTCAAGCAAGTTTGGTATGTGGAAGTTTTCTTGTACTGCTTACTTGGGCACTTTGTGCATACCACTGTCTTCACCCAACAACAGAATCTTTGATGGAAGATTGGTATCTCAACACTTCTTTTCAGTTTAGTCCAGATTTTTGGAAAACTCATTATATTCTGTGTGTTGGACTCTTTGTCTTTGCGCTTGGACTCGGAATTGGAACTTGGTTGGATTTCTTGGTTGAACTTTCAGATGCGTACGCGGACTATGCTGGGTGTCAACTTCAAGATGATCTTGGCCCAGCTTTCGATCGAGCACAAAGCTGACTTTCTTCCTTGTACTCCAGAGAAATTCTTTCCTTCCTTGATCGGTATTTTTAAAAGACCTGTTTTTTTTTATGGCGACTTTTCTACGTCCAGCTTTTCTCTCCTATCGAGAGACCCTTGCGTCTTCTCAACTTTCCCTATGGAAACCTCTCTTTATGTACGGGTCTTACCTCCGAAGTCAGTGGTGGAACCTTGCACATCGAGCGGCAGTTGCTTCGAGTGTGGCAATTTTCCTCGTAAACGTGTATATGTTTTTCCTTGCACAGCCAAAGACTTTGGATCCAACCTTGATGGTTCCCTACCTGGAAGCCCTTCTTTTGTGGTGGGCTCTTCCTCACCAAGGAATTGTATTGGTTTCTTCTTCCCTTGCAACTCATCCAGGTGAGATTCGTCAAATCGACCGAATGCATACTCAAGCGAAAAATGGGCTTGTTGGATGGACTCTTATGGTCTTTTTCCTTGGGTTGTATTGGATGGCTGGCTTTGTGCTTGGACCTTTGGTTGCTACTCTTTTCCTTTTGGTGTATCCTCTCCTGGCTCTTCATTTGGAACAAGCCTTTACAGGGATCGCTTTGGACTATATGAGCATTCAACAACGCCCTTTGCGAGAGGCATTGACTTGGTGCTTCCGTCTTCTTCTTTTGGCAGCGCTTGCGCCTGCAGTAGAAGGTCTGTGTGTCCATATGGACTGGGCCCCTTATGTTGGAGCTTCCCTTGTGATTTGAGTTTTTTCTTGTTTTCCCCCTCATCGCAATAACTTGCTCGAGAATATCCTCATCCCTACGTTCAAGAGTAACCTCATTACTCCGCTCGAGGATATCCTCGTCCTTTCAGTGAAAGAGAGCGTATAGAAACTCACGAGCAAAGCTTTGGGGGTGGAGACAGTACTTAAGTAGGGATTTTTCTGTATTTCTGTGATTCTTCCAGGTTTACAGAGCTCAACTTTTTTTCCTTCTATCTTTTTTCTTCTATGTTGCACCCGGTGTTTGCATTGAATCTTGCCCTTTGTTTTTTCGTAATTGGTGTCATGGGGGTGGTGTTTAACCGAAAGTCTATTCTTTTGGTTCTTCTTTGCCTTGAGTTGATTCTGCTTGCGGTGAACCTTCAACTTCTTTCACTTTCATCCCTTCTTCACGATGTAGAAGGTCAAGTTTTCGCTTTCTTTGTGCTGACTGTTGCTGCAGCAGAATCTGCTACTGGTCTTGCGATTCTTGTGGTTTACTATCGATTGATGGGAACCATTGGAGGAGAATACATGAATCTTTTGCGAGATTGATTGTCTTTTTCTTCGAAAAGGAGGAAAAATTTTCATGGAATCTTTGTTTGATTATTTTCATCAATACAAAACCCTCTTCACTACGTTTGAGAGTAACTTTCTCATTCGATGAGAAGAGAAAACCTCGTCACTACGTTCGAGAGAAACCTCCTCATTGCATGAGAAGAGAAAACCTCCTATTCTACGAGAAGGTGCCAGAGCGGTCAATTGGAGCTGATTGTAAATCCGCGGACGAAAGTCTTCGTAGGTTCGAATCCTACTCTTCTCACGTATTCTTCAACCCGGGAAAATCATTCTATGTGGGCCCCGTTGAAGAAGCACTCAAAAGAGTCCCGATTTTACTCCTTTTTTGTTTCCCTTTGTTTTTCTACATGCCTCAACTGGATCTTGTTTCTTATGCCGCGCAATTTATGTGGCTTACTCTTGTGTTCGGAACATATTATGTATTTTCTGTTCACTCGATTCTTCCAACAACTGGAACCCTTTTGAAAACCCGAGCAGCTCAAGAGGTTGATGCGTCATCTTTGGGCGTTGAAACCGCTGCTTCGGATCTTACAAGTATGAATGTCTTCACTCAAAGTCTTGAGGCACATACTACCCACGCACAAAAATCTGTGCATGCTCTAAGTACTGCTTTTGATACCTTTCAACTTCAAATCGTTGACATCGATGCAGTGTGGAAGAAAGCCTTCCAAAAAGAAATCTTTGAACAAGCAGCAGAAGCTCCTCTTCAAGCCTCTATTGCGGTCTCTGGAGCGTATGGTTCAGACGCAGGAGTTCAAACCTTTCCTGCTGCTGGATATCTTCAAACTGCAGCTCAAAGTCTTGGTGGTTTTAAAGCAGGGGTAAAGAAACCAAAAGGAAAGAAAAAGTGATTTTTTCTTTCTTTAATATATTTTTTATTAAATGACGGAAACGACCGGATTCGAACCGGCGGCCTCCCGCGTGACAGGCGGGCCTTCTACCACTGAAGTACGTCTCCACAAAAAACTTTAAAACTTTTTTGTTGTGAAGAA